GCTCCTGCCCTTCTTGCGGGCTCTCAGTGATCAAATCTGGTTTTGGGAGTTGCCGGTGTGAATCCCGTTCGTTCCTTTCTTTCTTTGCCGGGTCAAGGAGATTGGTTGGGTTCTTTGCTTGCTTATTCCACTTCTTTCAGTGGGAGGATTTTCATCATCAGCAGCAGGTGGGCTTGGGCTCAGTTCATCGATTGCTGTGGATTCTGTTTCAGTAGAAGATTCTATTCATGAGGAGTGAGGAGTAGCGGTTCGCGTTCTTTCAATAGTAGTTCTCTCTCCCCTTCATCTAATCCGATCTCTTGGTTGGTCTGGTCCTTCCATGAGGAAAAGGCTCGCAATGGCTTGATTCTTTTAGTGAAAACGTGAGCCGAGGCTCTGCTCTCTTCTGGGTCTAGGTATGTGATAAAGGTTCTCAAAAGGGCATTCTTTTTTAGTATAGTAACATCTGCCCCTCCTTTAATGATAGTCTTTCTTTCTTTCTTTCCTAGCCAGTCTCCTCAAGGCTTGGTCCAAGCGGAAGAAGGGCTGTGCTAGTGAATCGAGATGCGAGATGCTAGTTTATCGAAAAGTCTTTTACAGTATTATTGAAGTGAACTTTCAGCAATAGCCGAGTTCATCGAAGAAGCAGAAGAGGAGAGAGGAGGAATCTGTCGCTACTGTAGTAGCTCTTTTGTCTTTATCTGTCGGTCCAAAACGAGCGTATCGGTCCATTCCGTATTCCCGTTCTCTTATAAAGAATGGGTCTCTTCCCCTGGCCTCGTTATCTCTCACAAGTCTCTCTGGTATAGGCAAGGGCTCATCTGTGAATGAATCCATTTACTATATTCCTCTCCTCCTCCCCCAGTCTGGTCCCCTTCTTTGTATCGGTCTTTGTTGCGGAGCTGAGGTCGAAAGGAGCTTTGGGAAAGTCCCCAACTGGTCTTGACCGACCAACTGCCGAAATGCCCTTGCTTGGGTCAGCTCTTCGGGGGTCAAGTCTTTTGACAAGCTTTTCTGAGGCCACCTTTCTTAGTAAAGGCTTTTGTTTGTGGTCTGCGATGGGTCTAGCCCCGTGAGCCTCTCCAAACGTTCTCAAATCGGCCTCTTTGTTGTTGTTGTTACGGGCGTACGGTACTACGGCCTTTATTATTCCACTTTCTCAAAATGTAGAGCAGCGAATCGAGAGTCTCTCGCTATGTCCCCATTCCTTTCTTCGATTCTATGGCCGATCTTCTTTAATCCAAAGCTGGTGCAAGCAATCTCATAGGTGGATTCACGGGGACGAGATAGGAAAGCATCAAGCAAGAAAAGGCTTTTACTAAATAAGGCCGGTTCTTCTAAGCAATTAAAGGGCTACGGCTTTCGCGGGCAATCAAGGCGCGAATCCCTAGCTTGTTCGATACCGATTCCGTTAAATATTAAGATTTGAATGAAAGTATAGTGTACACCCCGGCCGCTTTCTTGGAACTAATTGATAGGCACTTAGTGTTTGTTATAACTATATAAACAAATATAACAAGCGTGCGATATGCAGCATCAACCAACGGAAAAACGTAGTCACGGCCTGTGCTATAATGCATCCCCAAAAGCCCTCCACCCCACCAAAAACTCAACAATTACATTGCCTGCTCGTGACACATAGGGCTTGCTGCGATTCTTTTCTTGCTGTTCGTGATTACTCTTAATTAAATAAATGGCGAACGGATTTCGACGAGGGAATGGGTTGATAAAGCCTTCCCCCTCGTCTTCTACCGCTTCGGTGGCGTCCCGTTGGCAGCTCCTACGGAGATCGCTCCGAAGAACTACGCGGCGGTTGTGGCTGGTCGTCCTAAACCGACCGACGAGTCTGCAATATATTTGATTTTGAGGCAATTTTTTATTGCGGAAAAATCTCGATATTGCTTGGTAGGACGTTTCCTCCGAGGCCGCCCTCTTCTACTTGTCGTTCGAGAGTTCGCTCGTAAGAACTGGCGTACCAAGGGAGATCTTTCGATCACTCTGTTAGATCCAAGGCACGTCTTCATCAAGCTCTCGAACAAAGAAAATATGCACTAAAAAACAAAGAGAAGTTGTTGATTGAAGGATTGATGTTTAGGGCCGGAGCCATGATTTCCGTCTCCGCAATGGCAATCCAATGCATGCCCCTATTTGGTTGGGTATCGCGACCCCATCTGCCTATTGTCTTCTTCTTTGAGTTTCGCCTGTTTTCTATCGTCTCTACTTTCGGAATTGGCCTGACCCTTGATGGTCCTACGAAGCTTGTCTCACGCCCCAACGTAGCTAGGGTTTGTGTAGAAGTTGGTCTTCTCAAGGAAAACCTCCCAAATCGTGTTTGGATTGGATCGACTTTATATGGATCACTAGCAATAAATTGTTTCTTTTTGAATACCTAAGTTCTGCACGCATTGCAGACGACAAGGTCATGCCCGTCACGAATGCAAAGTGGCGAATCGAGTAAAAAAACCTAGTGTCAACCCGTCACCGAGAATGGCCTATGTTCCAAGAACCAATGCTACCAATACGGTCAGCACCTACCACTGAAACGATGCCTGCTGCTGATAATGCGGCTATTGTTCAAAATGCACCTACTGAGGTGAATGCTGGTGTGGCTGAAGCTGCAAATAATGCTCCGGTTTTTTTTTCATGCTAATGACCCAACCAATCCAGAAGCTTTAAAGTAAGTCAGGGCTGCTACCATTGAAGTTAGCCTTCGTGATTCAGATGTTGCTGCTGCTGACATGCAAACCATTGAAGATGGTCCTCGGGGCGAAGAGCTTGAACCATATAATAATCCCCAAGCTCCTGTTCTTCAAAAATCGGAGTATTTAGCTATTGGAAAATCGCCTTCGGTTAACGCAGCCTATAATACCGGCGGTAGCTCTCCCTCACGGGGACAGCAGGAAGAGGTAGGTTATCCTACAGAAATTTTGTTGATAATCAAGACCCTCTACGGATCATGCACTGGATCCATCCGGCCCGGAATCCAATGAACCAATGGTTAACCCTCTTTTTTAGTGGTTGCCATACAGAGACAAGTTCGCGCTTTCTCCTTAGAAGGAAGGTCCTCAAAGCCTCTTCATTCCAATAATCATGATGAAGAATCCAATAGCTCCTCTCAGGACCCACAATCATCTATCTTTGAGAAAGATTTGAAACCGGAGCCTCCGAACAAGGCAAACGCAGCACCTGGGTAAGATAAGAGCGCGACTACTAGGGCACAATCCAAACTTGGGGCTAAGCCCCACCCCACTCTATTTCCAAAATTTCCACAATTGCAATTGTTTGGAATGCAAGGGGCGTCAGCAATGGCCCCACGCGTAGACATCTCGACGATCTTGCTCGGACCGGGCTTTAGTCTTTGGTTGTCATCCTGAAACCAATGGTTAGAAGGTCCAACTATGTATCAAAATTGAAGCGGAGATTGCGTATGGATGGATGAATGTCGAGCATCTCGGATGAATCCCCTGCCAATATCTTGGTCTTTTGGAGAGAAGATATCCTTGACCTGTCTATGATTGAAGCCAATGCCCAATTCAATTCATTTCTACCAATGCTAAGATCAAATCTTAAAATACTCAGGTACGCCCCCTTTTTGTTCACGCAAGCTGTTAAACTATTGATAGGCGAGACCCGTGGGATGAATTTAGAAAAATGACTCTAATTGCTCTTCCCCAAAAAAACCTCTTAAAAGATATTTTAATGCTGTTTTGTCACCGGAAGATAAACTGGGAGGGCTACTCTTGCATAGCATAGCGAAGAGGGTATTTAATGAAGCTAAGCTGTGAACGATTGTGGCTTAATGGATGTGGGATTTGTTAAAAGTGGGTTCCCGTGGTGTAATAATACTCTTTCTATCTGGTCAAGACTAGATAGAGTTTTCGCAAACAGCAAATGGTTGTCCATCTTTCCTAATATACGAGTGGAGCACTTCCCCTGACTCAAATCAGATCATTGCCCACTCTTGATCAAAATTGGCCTTAAAAGCGCCGCCTTCCGGCCGTTTAAAAAAGAGAGATTTTGGCTTGAATACGACTCTTTTTTGGAGGTGGTGTCTACCTCTTGGAAACAACCGGCCTGGGGATCCCCGTTATACCGTTTCTTTTCTAAATTGAAACGACTTAAGGGGGACCTCAAACTTTGGATAAATATGTTGTGGGATCGATTTTTTCAAAGATCAAAGAAGCGGAATTTCATTTCAGGTCTGCGACATTCAGAAATTATCTGGAAACAGAAATCCCGTATCAAATGGCTAAAGGAGGGCGATAGAAAGAGACCAGATTTTTTCATCTCTCTACTTTAGCTAGAAGATCCAGAAAGAACTCAAAAGAAGTTGTTAAAGATGATGGCTCTACCCTTAGTGATGTGTTTCAGGTGGGGGCCAAAGCTGCTGAGCACTTTCAAGGGCTCTGCTTTTCATGGTTTCCGAGCGGGGGGTGGTGCCTGAAGCCTAATCTATTTAGATTTATTCCCACGATGATCACTGATGCTGAAAATCTCTCCCAGGTTTCCACGCCATAACGAAAAGAAATCCATGATGCGGTGAAAATAAAGCCTGGTTAGAGTGCCCTCCTCTATCCTTTAAATTGATGGATTCCCAGGTCTGTTGGAAGATTATTGAAGACGACCCGGTCAGGGCGGTTCACAATTTCTTTGCTGAAGGCGCTGTTAAGTGAAGTTTGAATTCAAATTTCATTGCCCTTATTCCGAAAGTGGAAAGTCCTTCACATTTTCACCAATTTCGACCTACCTTTATTTATGGGATATTTGAAGGAGAGCTTTGTCACTTTTTCTTAAAAATTATATCTAGCTCGAAGAATGAGTTGGATTCTCCCTAGAATCATTTTTAAGGAACAAGGGGCTTTTTTTTGTTAAAGGACTAACTATTGTAGAGAAGATCTCCTTGGCTCACGAGGTGGCTTTAAGTGATAGGGTATTTAAACCGAAAGACTTAAAAATAAAATAGGAGGGAGGGGGTCAAAAGAAACTCAGGATATGGCAAAAGCATCTTTTTGGATCGAATGGGCTTCTTTGTTGGGGGTAATGAAAATTTTGTGATAAATGGCGGAATTTTATACATGGATGTTTATGTAATGAACACTTTTGAGTGCTTGTGGATGGTGTGCCACATGGGTACTTTCCAGCTTCTCGAGGGCTGCGACAAGGGTTCCAAACCTAGCCTGTTGATTTTAGCTGAAGAAGTACTAAGCCGGGGCCTACAGGAGTTGGTATCATTCAAAATGATACCAACTTACCATGCTTTGAGATCGTGCCCAACACTCTCCCACCTTCTCTTTGCGAACGATGTTCTAGTATTTTATAATGGCCATAAACGGAATCTTAAGAAGCTTAAAATCTTTCTGGAAACAAGTAAGAAGCTGATTGTAATGGCCAAAAGGTCAATTTCGATAAGAGCCAGTGCTTCCTCTCGAACAGGGCTCCTCGCAGAAATTCCAGATCATTGAAGAGGAATAAAAAATGGTAGTTTTCCTATAAAGTACCTGGATGTTCCCTTGTCCCCCAAGAGAATAAAGAGAGAGCATTGCCTTCCTCTACTGGAGAAAATGAAAAAGAGAATCTCAGGTTGGAAAAACAAATTGTTGTCCTCCGGAGGTCGACTAAGGCTTATAAAACATGTTAAAGTCTTCCGATGCACATATTAACAGTTTTATCCTTAATTACCCGGCCTACACTTCGGCTACTAATAAGGGGGCAAAACCTTACAACTAGATTGGAGATGATCCCTTCTCTCCAGTGAGTGCAGTGAAGGACTCTCGCCTCACTCGCCCGTTTGACTTATGGCATCATCGACTTGCTTTTCAACCTAAGTGATTTCATAACCAGAAAGAAAGACCTCTCTTTCGGGATCAGTCCCGTCCCTAGATGTAGTAGTCAATCAGCGGGACATTCAAAGAAGCTATGCACCTTCACTGAATGTTAATGAAAGCAAGCCCTTTCATCCTAATCTCATCTACTGAAAAGGGGGCCGGGCGTAGCGCGTTCTTTTTTGGGACACATAGGTTATTACAGACGCATCATTAAACACTTTGCGAAGCGCGGAACCCCGGAATGGAATCATTGCAGAAGAAAGGTATAACGGTTGGGGACCGGAACAGGATTCAGCCTTTAAGCATGCAGATGAGTGTTTGCTGTCAGCCCCAATCCTTCGGTTTTCAGATTGGAATAAGGAGTTCATGTTCATACTGACGCATCCACTCTATGCCATTGGATGTATGTTGACGCAAGAAGGGCCGCTTGATCACCCCATCTACTTTGCAAGTAGACGACTTTCCGCTTGGGAATTAGACAAGCACCGAACCTTCTTTATCATGATCCGACCCACACCTAAGACCCGAGATTGAGCACCAGAGCTGCTCATAACAAGGTACCAAAAAGAAGAATGTGATGAGTTCATATTCTCCAGATTCGACTATAAACCAAATAGTGAGGATGAAAAAAAGCATAAGCTACCTCGTTTGTGCTCCCGTCTTTCCCGCTTCCATCTTCGGTGGATGGCCCCCTATCTCTTAAAGCTTCTATGCGATCCATGTAGCTATTTATTGGTGCCTTTGCTTCCCGCGGCTTCTTTTACTATAGCTCTGCCGCCATCCCTGCTATTGGTCTCAATGAATCTGGTATGCTTCCTTTCTCTGCCTTAGATTTGATCAAAAGACCAGTGTGCCTTTTTTTCTCAATGGTTGCTAGACTGGTTGTCTTGTTTCAAGTCTCATAAGGTCTCTACTAATAACTCTTTTTTTGAGTTAATTACAATTCTCTGGGTTATATGGTCAACTAGAAAGAAAATTGTCTTTCAGAATGAATCATTTTCACCTCACTCCATCATCAGAATAGCTTGGGATACAGCCATTTGGTTTCATAAAGCTTCAATCCACTCTGAATCTGAATTTTATTCTACACATTCATTTGAATCAACCTCCAATTCACTCATGCACCTCACAACAACCGATCTGACTCACTCATCTGATCCCACAATCTCATGTCAGACCCTAGTCATTCTTATTGTGGATGGGTCATGGAAAGAATCTGCGTTATGGAGTGGTATTGGCTTAGTAGCTCTTGACAGCAACCATTGCAGATTTCAGGCGAGAAAATCCCTCCGTATGATCTACAGCCGCTGGTTCACGAGATCCAATCACTTGCTACTTATTTATCTTTCTGTGAACTCAAGAAGGTTCCGAGACAAGCTGTCAATGATGCCCACCGTCTAGCACAACAAGCTCTTACCAATTATCTTTCTTTCCATTGGGACACTGGCTGATGTAGTAGAACTACAGATTCCATTATCTCACTTTTTTAGTTACTTTGTGCTTGTATTGCAATTCCGCTTTTGTATCGCTAGTTAGGTAGCTTTGTGTTCTAGTTTTAGGTGGTTTTGTTGTAAATTTACAATGTACTGTGTACTTTCCTTATGTTTAATCTAATGAAGTTCTAGCCTGTTGATCAAAAAATATCTGAGAAAATTCATGGAGGATATGCAAATGGTAGACCTAAAAGCAGGCGGTTGTCATTATACTTTTACAAACAATAGAAGGGGAGCCAAACGCACTTACGAAAAATTGGACAGAGTGGTGGCTAATATGCAATGGATGCAACTAAAAGTGCAAAGGTCACTCATTTTCCCATTCATGGTTCTGACCATAGTCCAATACTAATTGAATCTAATCCGCAAGAAGGCCTTTCGATCAGGATAGCAATAATTTCGTTGCTTGGGCGACTCACAATCAGGTTGGTTTTACCTCTATCGATTGATAGAAATTCGGGAGCTGGCTTTGACCTTTTTGGCGTGGATAGAGGGCGTAGTCAAACTAATGGCCTGGTAAGTCCATCTTTCTAGGTTCGATAGGACCTGGGCACCACCACTTTGATTCTCTCATCAGAAGAGATAAACACATTGGAATCCCCAGTAATGAGCCAGGGTTCTGATATGGTATCAACCATTGCCATCAACTCAGACATCTTATCCTCCTCGCTTACTGGTCACAGCTAAGAGTTCTTTACTTTAGTTTAGTTACAGGGACAGTTTCACCGACCTAACAGCCAATAAACTACGGCTGGAATCAGGTTACCCTATTTATTTCCACTTCCTTATAGGCACCTCTAGAAAGCTTTGAAACGGCCGAATAAAGGCTAAAGGTTTCAATCTTACCTCTCAATGCTTTTTTCTGGATGCTTTGCTTTTGAGAGGTAATCTTTCATTCTTCTTGCCTCGGCTTCAGCTAAGTACCCTAGAAAGGGGTTTAAACAAAAGAAGGCATGGGCTAGACTTAGATCTCTGCTAATAGAATCGTGAGATCAGAACCAAACTAGGGAATCACCTTATTAGGATCCTAAACGCGGTTTAGAAGCTGAAAGATCGACCTCTGAAAGAAGATTTGAAAAAATAGGATATAGCTTTGTCTCCGCGAAGCCAGAATCTCTTCATGCCAAGGGCTTTACCAGGCCTCAGGCCAAGCATTAAGAAAGAGGTAATCTTTCATTCCCGATCTCAGCTATAACGATTAGAATGAGTTCTTGCTTCTTACCTTATTCTATTATATAGGTACCCTATTAGTGTAGTGGGTTTGATAGCTTAATGATCGACCACTTTTTGCAAGTGGTTGATGGTCGACAGAATGCCTTTTCCACTTTATCTTGACTTGATTGATTTGAATAAGTCATAGGTCTCGTTATTCCAAAGAGGGTCTTCTATTCCTAATTCTCTGCATCAAGACCGACCCTTGAAAAGGTTAGCATCCACCGTACTAACAGGACATTCAAAGAGCCATGCAGGGGATTCTGTTGATTAATTCTCTTCTTAGACCATGTATTTTTCCTATTTTGTTTCACCTCTTCGAGGAAGATAGAACATATCTGATTCAATTAGCAGATTTGGTATTAGTTCGAAAACCCCCAAGAATGCTTCGATGCATGAATCCCATTCCGCTTCCCTTTCTGTGGAAAGTAGCCCCAGCCTATTACTATTATAGGATAGGGATTCCGGTAAAAAAGAGTTAGTTCTGATTCACCTTCCTTATCCTCTTCTTCCTCCCCCGAAGGGAAAAGTCTTCTGTGCGAAGATCTTGAAAAAGCTGTTATTCGGGTCATTTCGGGAGAAAACCTTGGGCAAAGCCCTATCTCCGCATAACCCCTGCGGATTCTTACTCGATCTTCCTAGAATCGCTTTTGCACCTATGCCTGCCCGATCAGTCTTCCTTGCCGGCGAAAATGATTAGTTGAAATTAGATCGACCCCGTGTCAGCCTTCAGCTCCTATCCCGTTGGGCGCTTCCCCGATTCTGAAATAATATTTTTTATTAAGATCAACTCGCTACGTCCCTACAGAACCTCGTCTCTGGGCCGCTGCCTTCTCCTTTCATCCGACGTCTTCTCACTTCGTCGAGCCTTTCTTATCGATGGATACCACCACCCCAATGATAGAAGGAGCAGATACGAGAAAGTAATAGCCCCTTCTTCTTCAATTGAAAACAAAAGAGCGTATTCTCAAACCTGACACCACAAAGGAAAGATAGTTGGCTAGGGCTTTACCCTTCTCTCTTATACGCTATTTGCAGTTATGATTTTCCTTGGGTCAATCGGAGTGAAGTGAGTCGACTTCTCCCCTTCTAGTATACTTTTTAGCGGTTGAAAAGAGAACTTTCCTGTCCTACTGAAGGTAAGTAGAGTGATTTCTTTCTTCTCACTCTCCGTTCTTTCTTTCTGAAAGTCGGAATCATTGCCCGAAAGCAAGGGTCTCTTTCTTAGCCCGCTTTCTTCTTTTTCTTTCCCTTTCTGCTCCTCATCTATTGGCCCACTCGCTTTCCTATATAGTAGTCCGTCTTCTCCCGGCTTTCCTAGCCAAAGAAAAGAGCTTCGGTTTGTAACTTGATTGCTTGGGCAGACTGGCTTGTCCCCCATCCCCTGATAGTTAGCGCCCCGTAAGGGAAGAAGAAGGGTGATTTTACATGAAATTGATGCCCTAATGAGAAGACCTCCAGCTTTAGAAGACTTGGTTACCAATTTCTTTATAGGCTTCGGCTGATGATTCCACTGCCCCTTTCGTCTCGAGCAATCTCGCCTTACCGGCTCACTTATGATAACCTTTTTTACTCTTTTTTCTCATTGGAAAAGAATTTCTTTATCTTCCTTACCGGTCTCACGCTTAGGTTAGGCCCTGTCCGGATGAAGATGAGGTTTTTCCTAAAGGAATAGAACTGGTCGACGGGAGACTTTCTCCATAGCTAGCAGATCTTTTTACGACTAGCTTACTAGAAAACCGGGCATTTCGCGCATCGATCAGCACGATGCTCTATATCAATCCCTTTTCTTGCTCAAAGCCTTTAGAGGCTGGAAATTTCTTATTATATAAGTAGTGGGCATCTTCCTTTCCTTGGCTTACTTCTCCGATCCTAATCTAATTGTTAAAGGAAGCTTTTTAACAATTGAAAACGGTATTTACTTGTTCCAGGATCCTTTATGTTTGCCTTGAATCGTTGGGTTTAGACATTACTTCGGTGATCTTTAATCGTTTCAAAATGGCAGCAACATACCACTTTTTGTGATTTTTTTTCTATCAAAGAATCGGACTAACGATTGATTCCTGCGTGATACACTTTATTTTTTAATCTTAAGAATTTTGGTAATTCCAACAAACTTTTTCTTGGATTTTAAACTTGCTCGAATTGGATTCTTTCTATTTCGATATCGAAAATATACTTACGAAGTTGTTCCAACTTATTGATTAGTACTAACCCTAGATTCTTGCCCCTAAGAAAGAAATCAATCCTTTCTACTCGAGCTCCACCATGTACTATTTACATTACAACCCAACAAAAAATGAAGGCTCTAGTGTATAACAGAACAAACGATGTCGAGCTAAGAGCACCCTAATTCCTATATACTATTGCTATATGCTATATAATATTAATTAATAGGGTGGATGTAAGAATCCACAGCCGATCGTGTCCTTCAAGTCGCACGTTGCTTTCTACCACATCGTTTCAAACGCCATAACATTCCTTAGTTTTGAACTAGTATGTAATTGATTCAATTATGGAATCGTGAATAGTCATTGATTCAACCGGTACATAGTAATCTAAAAATTTCACTTCTATTGGTTAATTTCTGAAGAAGTGTCAGAAAGAATTCAATTTAACTTAACCCCATATTTTATTGTATGAATATTTTTTTATTTACAATTCTAATATTAGAAATAAGACAAAGAAATAAGATCTTTTTGAATCTTCAAGTGACTCCATAGAACAGATTCGTCTATCTCACATTTCTTCGAGTCCCAAGAACTCATAAAAAATCCTTAAAAAGATTGAATTTTCAAATTAAATAAACTTATTCCACCCCTGGAAAAAGAGTTGAAAGTCCATCTGCACTAGGGTCTGAGGGTACCTCTGCTTACACATCTTCGTCTCCTCCCTCCGCTGGGCTTCAGCTTTACCCAGAATGTTCTAACAAACAAATCCCGTCTTAGGGGACTTGAGTTTGTTTAACACATCACTTTCACACATCAAGCCCACTAAATCTTGCTTTTTAGGGCATTTATTCTCTGAAAGAAAGACAATGAAAGGAAATGATTTGATTTTCTTATGTAATTTCTCTTTTACAGAGAGAAACCAAGATCTGATGGCTTGCACGCCTGCGCTTTTGAACTTTTTAACTTCGGCAAAAAGGTAAAATCTCTCATTCCCCTTATTAACTAACCTTTCCTAAATCTTATTATTATTTCGTACAACTCAGTGTTATGAGCTGTAAAAGCGAACCTTTTTGAATTTGAAATAGGGATTTTCTTACCAGTAATACGAATATGATATGAGTTTAATATTGTAAACTTTCCCTTTTTTAATTTTAAATAGGCATATGCTTTTCTTACAGGAAGAGTCTTTTTTTTCTTTTTTGTATATCGAATTTATGCATATTTTATATATTATTCGTCATTTTTTTTATATCTAAAGAGTCGCTGAAATGTAAATGTAATTTGACCTCGGTCATCTCGTCATTGGTAGATAGTTGTTTCCACCATCTAACGCTCTCCGGTGTCCACGTTCACTGACAATCACGAGAGACAGAGGGCGAATAAGCAGGCGCATCACTTATGAGAATACTAAGGGGCACACCAACCGAATCTCGACATAAGAAGGAACTAGATCACATGAAAGAAGATTGCTTCCTTCGTATAACTTATCTACTGGCATACCAAACATCTAATCGAGCCTAGAATCCAATCTCACTCACTTATTCACTTATTCTATTTCGAGTTAGCCCTCTCCACTTGCTTTCAACTCTCGTGCGTGATAGGGTCGCGATTACCTTATAGCTAGTTATAGATCGTTGCCCATCATTCAGCGGTTTAGGAATCGTCTTTCGCTACCATGAGATGTAAGCGCAACAACGAAAGTGGTTCACATCACATACGTAATTTCTACAGTTGCTTTTGACTAGTTAAGTTAAGGCTGCTTTACCTACCTCTCCTTAACAGTCGAGCATCGCTAAAGCCCTAATGGAGAACAAGTTCTATTGTCTAGTGATCAGAATGGCTTACCTCCTGCTGGTAATTTGTCTATAATCTTACTCGATATATATTTCAGTATTCTAGACCAGGAGTTTACGCGTGCATACCCAGATTTACCATATTATCGTTTTTTTAACGAAATCTTTATCATTTTTCCGTGTAATCATCTTGAGGAAAATAATATAGAAAAGGATCTATTGGATGCTTTCTTGATGGAAGTCTCTCTGGAAGGAGATGTAAGCATTCTCACTCCTGGGAGTGGATCTACTCAATGTAGAGATGGTAAAAAGATTTGGATAAAAGAGATAGGGTTAATTAAGATTAGGAATACGGAATCATGAATCAATGACTATCTACGACTTCTTTGCTAAACCGGTAGAAGGATGGTAGCGGGCGGGGAACTTTACCAGAAGTCCTATCTATAAAGATAGATTTACTAATCTTACATCTTACTAATGCTAGATTTAAAACTATTCCATTTGACTTTTTCAAGTTCTGTTATTCCTCCTTGCCCGCAGTAGGAAAGAGTGTTCTAGTACGGATACGGACTAGAAGTACTATACTTTGAGATCCTTCCGGCTCTCGCATGTAATAGTCATAGTCCGCAGTGGTATATCCCTTTGAAACCGTAGCAAGCCCAATCTCGTATCAAGCTTTATGTGGTATAATCCCTGTCTTTCTCCAACTAGTCCATTAGTTGGTCTATAATCTCCTTCGTGCCGTCAGTAAGATTGAAATCCCTCACTCCGTTCAGAATAAAGCAATGTAATTCAGGACCTTTCCAGTCAGATAGTTCGTTTAAGCAATAGTACTTCTAAGTAGTAGCTCGCCGTCTCTATGCAGCGAGTGGAGTGCAAGGGCATAAGTAAAGCACGGACTCGGAACGAGACATGCTGCTCAAGTCAGTCCTCCTTTCCTAATCATTAAGTAAAGGATACTCTCTGACAGACACTGTTGCTCCCTGCTATCCTCTAAACAGGTCAGTCAGTAGTAGAATAGTACGATTGCCTGGCGGAGCTTCCTTTTCTTTTCTGTCAAACGCCATTCTAACAGCTTGAAAACAAGCCCTTCTTGCGAATCTGCCTCCGGAAAATCTTTCTTTTATTAGTTGCATCCTCCTGTGACTCAAAGACTAAAAGCATTTCCCTTGGTATAGATTTTGACTGATGATAGGGTTAACGAGATAATTCCTATTTATTACCGCGGAGTGGGTACTCTAATCATTCAATTCTAAACCTTGAAAATATATATTTGAGAAGGAAAAGAATAATCCCAAGAAAAAAGAAATAATAAGATAGAAATAATATAACACCAGAAAGCCACTCTTCTGACGTGTGAACAATTCGGTAAAAAACCCTAGTGAAAAACTATGTATGTATGTATTTATAGTATAGCTCATAGAGCCGGTCACCGCATTTGCTTCTTTCGTGATTAACATAGATCGGAATTCACTTTCTTAGGAAAAGGGCTTGGCATTCAAACTTCGGTAATCTTGTTTTACGTGTTCGCTAGTGATTAGCTTATATTAGACAATGCTCTTCGCTTAAGCTTGCTTTTTTCCTGAAGCGTTGAGCTGCTGCTAGAGCAGATGAGATCCTTGTATGTAACTGAACTAGGCATAGATAGAGTAGCGTTCAAGCCAACCAAATCAATCACGATGAAATTCCAATTGTTGGAACTAAAGTCAGTCACTCCCTTTTAAATTTGTGGAGTTCCACCCGTATCCCAACCTCCGATGACCAAAAAAAAAAGGTGTGTCGGCTACTCCCTCTCCCCTATTTCGAAAAGGGAGTTTGTGACTGGATCGCCTACGGACATTTGTTCTCTTATGTCATTTCATTCATAAGCACATTCGTCTTTTTTTCCCCTTTCTATAATAAGAAAGAAGGCAAGCTTCCTCCCCGGCACACTTGCTAGATCTTTGAATGAATCATCGACTTGGGACCTATTCTTTCATTTTTCTGGTGAGGGGATCTCGGTCTCACTAACAAAACTTTACGATGATACTTTCCAAGATGGGCCCTCTTTTTCTAATAGATCCACGTAGGGAATATGTCCTCCAAACGGCATGTCATTTGTTTGCTTCTACTTTTCTGGCTGACATGGTAGCCGATGATTAGCCTTTTATTTTATTTTATTTTATTTTATTTTATTTTAAGGCGGGGCATATTTGACTTTACGACTAGTATCAGTGTACGGATACCAATCTCGATGTCTTCCCCTCCCTTTGTGAGATTTTTTGAGTCTTTCAATTGACTTACGGTTTCCCTCCTGCCCCCTCTGTGCCAAGGAATAGAACATTTCTTTGATTGATAGGTCAGATAGGAAGCAGACACGCAAACCAAGTCTTTCCAGTCGGTGCGCTCATTCCGAATTTATTTGTACCGCGCAGAACTTTCACTTATATATGCTATTTTTTGCATAAGGGCCCAAGCGGAATCCTTACGACAAGTTCGCTTAGGGTGTTGCTAGCGTAGGAGGACTGCGATCGGCCTATATACTACCTTACCTGTTTTCGAGTGTGGAAGCAAGCGGTCCTTTGTTTTGTTTTGTTAAGGCTGTTCGAGTTCTATTATTGACAAGGTTCAAAGCCATAAAGAATCGATTTCAAAATAAAATGCTAGCAGATGGCGGGCCCCTTTCACTTGGGCTAATTCCCGCTTTCAAGCGTAGGCTGCGATGTGGCATAAAGATGAAGATACTAAGGTGGATTGGAACTCATGGTCAGCTTTCTTTCGTCGAGGTTACTTCTGCATTAAATCCTGGCACAGGGTTTTCGAACATCACTATATGCTAATTCTCGGAATTTAATATATTAAATAGAAGAGGGCCCATCTTATTGCTCTTGTTGGCAGTTAGTTCGATTCAGCAGTGACGAAAGGTTATCCTATTCTAATGATCCTCAATTCAAAGTCCTCAAGGGCTTGTTGGTCTTGGTTTCGATTCCAGACATGAAATTCGAGAGAAAGAGCACAGTTAAGCTTATCCATCAAGAGGTTCCGGCTAGAGCATAGACCACTGCCGTTCTACAAGGTGCATACACCAAGAAAGAAGGAGGTCGATTATCATACCCCCTTTACTTGAATTTAAAGGTGAAGAACTCCTCATTGTGATCAATTCTACTTCAGCCTCCAAAGAAGGGATCGTCCGAGTCCAAGACTACCTTATACTTTCCTGGCTTCAGGCAGCCAACCCGTTAGTCTGAATATTAGTCGAATTCAAATTCAAGACAAAAACTAGGTTCCACGTCAAAGTTTACCTGGAAGACTCTATTAGGGAATAGGTCTATTTCCCTCATCATGCCATTTCCTGTCCTGGATGAGACTCTATCTATATCTTTCACCCCCTTTTGTTTTGTTTTGTTTTGGAGACTTAAATAGTTTCTGTCTAGCTTCCCTTCTTATTTTCCTCTGTATGTAAGCGATTACTCCATAGAAGCTTGGCGTTCCAATGATATACTTCACGATTTTGATTGGCTTAATCCCAAAGCCCCGCCCGAACGGATTCTACATTTAGCATTTCATTCAATCTTTGTTTATTGGCAGTACTCAGTCTTGTAGGAGTGGAATGATTAGGCGTATTTCCTATAGGAAATACATATTTATTACTAAGACTACAATCTTTTCGACGTGAACTAGAGCATTCATCTTTGGCGGCAATAGAATTAGCAATAACAGTTAAATATACCTATCCTTGGTTGGATTATTTCTTATTTCCTATTTTCATAGGAAACTCTTATACGCAAACTCTCAGGCTTCTTTCAAGCCTTTGCTTCACTCACCGTACGAAGAGGGAAATGAAAGAAAGACCTTAGAAGAAGGGGAAAGCTGAGAATAAGGTCTCTCACTCTCTGGTTTGGCATTCAGCTTGTGTATCGAACTCAAAGGAAATAGCCAATTACCTAACCAAAGAAAGGGGAGTTGAAGGTTTATCAGTGGTAATAGAATAGCTAACTAGAGTTTTATAGACAATATTAACACTTAGACTCCTTCGCTCTTCTCCTTTTAGGAGAGTTGAATTCCACCCTTTTTTCCTCCTCTCCCAAAGTTTGTTTAATTCCATTAAACCGGACTACGAGAGGCCTTTTCTTATGGAGTAGAGCCTTTCCCTTTTAAGGCAAGGTAAGCTTATTCCATGCCATCTCTTGCTAACTGCGCATTCTATTTCTCTTTCCCCATATCAGTTGCTTCTCTTTTCTGATCCACCTATTTTTTTTTACCTGGGGAGTGCCCCGGTGTCATCCATCTAGTTGAAGTCTTCATGTAAACCCTTCTCCTCTCCTCTGCCCCTCATCTTATTAGTATTAGTAGAGCTCAAAGCCACACCCCCCAAAAAATAGGCATAGACACCTGAATAAACAAAGGCTTGACGCAGGCCCAAGCGGACTCAGCTAAAATGTCAAACGAAAAGTCATAACTAACTAACAGAATAGGAGTACTCATGAAACCTTGGATGGTCGTCAGGTATAAAAATCCGGAATCATTAGAACCGCAGGCCCGGCCTGCTGACTCTAAAGATACGAGCTCCAGCTTTGCTTGGATTTCCCAAAGAGGAGTCATCTGTATTAAGCTTCAACCACTCTGAACTAGGAGGCTTCCAACTGATCAGTCTTTCCACTCTAGGCTTTTTCTCTCCCAAGACATTTAGTTGCTCATTTAGAGAATCTGAAAAGATCTCAACCTGCCGAAAAATAAAATTCATAGGATCATGAAGTAGGTTCCAGCCTTCTTCAAAGAAAGACTTCTTCCTCCACACAAGTACCACACTGTTACTGCAAATAATCTTTAAGGTTATAAGCCAAATCCCTACTAAGCTGAGCCTTTAGATTAAAAGCAATCCCATTTAGCGGGTTCAAAGAGAAGAACTTCCCATGGCAGTCCCTATCAACAATTTTCTCCGATATCCATTGACTATAAAGGCAATTTCTAATTGCATGACAAGTAGACTCAGCTTCCCTCCCACATCTTTCAGACTCCGCTATATGACGTCTCGCTCTTTTAAAATTGGAAGCGGTCCTTGGCCCCAATCCAAACCAGGTTACGCACTCTTTGTGGAGTTTGCAAAGACCAAACAACCTATTTGCTTTTTTCCCACTCTTGACCTGCGAGATGACTTCACCGAAAAGGATCCATTAGAGGTAGCAGGCCAGTCAATCTCATCCTTCCCAGATTTTGGAGGATTCACAGTGATAGCCGCAATCTGCAGACAAGAGGAGGAGATAGGTAAGAAATGCTGGAATAATTTCCAGTGTCCCCAGCATCTCTGCCACAGTGGTTTGCCTAGCATCCAAAGGAAGAGACTTAATACTTTTTTCCATCTCCCCCACCCATTTATATTTATATTTATATTTATCAGTCCAGAACTGAACTTTTTTGCCATTTACAGGAAGGCAATTCAGACCTGCTATAACAGTTTCCATGTGATTCTTAATATCTCTCCAAGTAGAAGATTTTCTTTTCACCTGACAGCTAGTATCTAGAATATTACCACCCTTTAAATACTTAAATCTCAAAGTTTTCACCCTCTTGTTCTTTTATCATTCATTCTCCAGCAAAGCTTGGCAAGTAAAGCTCCATTGATATCCTTAGCTTTTCTCAAGCCAAGACCCCCCACACGCTATAGGTTGGCAAATTGGATCCCAATTCACCAAGTGAATTCGCCCTTTGTTCTCCGAGTCTCCCCACACAAAACCTCTATTTAAATTTAAAGGATCCAGGCAATCAGTTACTATTCCTGGCAACTCTACCGTTTGCATTGTTTAATTTGGGATCGACGAGGTCACAGATTTAGCTAAAGTCACTCTTCCCACCATAGAGAGGGTAGAGGGAAGCCATCCCGCCAGCTTTTGGTTTACTCTTGAAGTTAAGTCTCCATAAGTAGCTTTAGTAATTCTTCCATGCACCAAAGGGACCCCCAAGTATGACCTCAAATTGTTTGTAAGCGGGATATTGGTCTTTTGGCTCAAACTTATCGCAAGAGCATGACATGCTTAGAGTAGAACAACTTAGACTTTGTCACATTAAGACGTTGGCCAGAGTGGTGACAAAAAAGATCAAGACAAGACTGTATAGCCTCAATTTGAGAGAAGCTTCCGCGAACAAAAAGACATCATCAGTAAAGATCAAATGAGTGATAGGCGGACATTCTTTAGCAATCCGAACAGGTCTCCAATCCCGGTCCTGCACACTATCCATAATGATATGATTCAACTTCTCAATGAAAATGACAAAGAAATAGGGTTCAAGAGGGTTCCCCTGACGCTCACCACGGTCTTCCAAAACAAAACAAAACAAAACAAAAGGTGTAGTGTACTTTTCTGGTGGGTATTCTGATAAACAGCAGCTCGCTTGACCTTGCCCGCCACAAAGCAACTATTGCACACCGCTCTCCTTGGCCTTTTCTCATGTGCGCTGGTGATGAAGCATAGTCCCTTCCCACATTGAATATCAAATCGATATTACCGATTTCTCAATGTGAACTATGCTTAACACATAGAATTGGAGTATGTTTTCGGGGAGAATTTAGGCTTACACAAGATTTATAGGGGAAGAGTTCCCCATCTCTCTTAGCCGTTGTGTCTCTTGAAAATGCCTAGGAGAAAGGTTCCTTTTTACTTATTTATTTGTTCGTTTGGATTCCGCTTTCACATTAATATGTGAGAACCAGGGGCGTAGCGGTAATACAGAAGAGTGCTAATGCCCTATCTAGTGTGCATCTTAGGAAGAGAAGTGGGCAAGGTCAGACTCAATTCATAGGCATATTAAAGTAAAAAATTTTCATTGTTTTGCCCCGCTTAAATTAAACAAATTAGTAAGACAATCTAAAAATGCTGTTTTTTGCTTAAATTCAACTGTAATTTTATATAATATGCCTAACATATTCATATTCATATTACAGTTAATTGTTTTGTATTTTTTGTATGGTTAAACTATTAGCACCTCCGGTCAATCTTAAACTCTTGATTGCCCCGGATTCCGGGCCAGAAAATTGAGTCTCATATATCCCTTTTATCTTTTATATTCTCGGAATCGATAAAGACTGTTATTAGCTTAGAGCAGGAAGAGGTTTTCTTTCCGTCCAGCAGGTAACCTCAGGCCGCAATAAAAGCTTGATTCGAGGTACGAACGCAAAAACAAAAGCCCCTTAAGGTAATCACCCAACTCCCCTTCTCCGTCACTTGTTGTAAAGTGCTCCTTGCTTTCGTCCGATGGAATGAGTCAATGCTTAGGCTTTTTCGTGCTCGGGCCAATCAAGAAATTCTCTTCTTTCGAACGATGAGGTTCGGCATCTGCTTCACTGTGAAGAAGAAAAGAGAGAAAAACAAAGCAATGCTCCGCCCCGCTAGACGAAGCTCTCTCTTTATCATATCGAACTCCTTCCCTTGATAGCCTTGAGTTGTTGGTTACACCGCACCGGACTCTCTCTTAAGCTGCTTCTCTTCTTTGCTATCGGCCGAGGCAGGCTTTATAAGCCTGGTCGACGAGAAAGCCTGGGATGTGAATTCAGCTGCGCTCCCTTTTCGTATGAGAATTCCCAGGGTTCCAATCCATGCGCGAGACCAGCCCTCTTTTGGCTTGGACTATGTCTCCCGTGGGCTGTAGGTATTGGCAACGCCTTAAGTCGCTACACCCCGGTTTTCGATACCCCAGTGGCTCTGTAGAGATCGGGATATATTTGCTGAACCTACTGCCCTTCCACCTAAAAGGATCATAGATAGAATCCCTTTGGCTCTCCACCTGTCAACCAGAGGCCTTACAGGTATGCTAGCCTGCAGAAGGATGTCCTGGAGAAACTAGTGAATGAAATCTGGGGATCACCATTCCACATTGATTCCGAGAAGACCAGACGAAACTCCAGGAGTGGAAGGATCTGGTGGATGCTTTCATTGGTCAGCTAAGTTTGCTGTGAACAAAAAGGCATTTGCAAAGTCCCACCCTAACGATTCTCACCCTAGCCTCGGCTTCGCCTTCGGTCTAGCGGGGCGCTATACCCTATTCTCTTATTATTATTATATGCCTTCGGCTTCTTCTTAGCCTTACCTTCTCGCTACCAGCAAGAACTCATTCTAATCGTAAGATTCTTGGGGTCTGATGCTTAGCATCTTAGCATTAGCATCAGGGTGCTTTCCATACTTGCACTGCGTTCACAGTCCAAAGCTACTGATACTACTGCTTTGCGGGCAAACCGGGTACCGAGAAGGTTCTAGTACAGTGAATCCGATCAGCAGAATAGAAGAATGTAAGAGGGACTAAGAGCTGCAAAAGATCTTCTAGCTCCGGGTAATCGGTTTAGTGGGCAGTCGTCTGTCAATGCTTAACAACAGTTGAAAGCGGACTATCCATCTGCCTTGTCGCATAAGTAGCGACCTGCACGAATGGTGTAACGACTGAAGCCAAGCCACTTGGCAATGGTGATTTATATAAATAGCTAGATTATCGCGAGATGGCATCTGTAGTCAGTCTGTCATATCCTCTTCTTATGTCTATCTTTCTTAGCTTTCTTCAACAATCCTTTCTTTGAACTCTTTTTCTTTCCCTTCGCTATTCTTTGGTTTATTCTTTCCTCAATTTTCGGAGAATGAGGCGTAGTCTTATATCAATAGATCGTCGTGGCATGAAAAATTATCCTACCTACGCTACGGACTCCTCCTCCTATTGATCAGATCTCTTATCTCTTTATGCAATTTCCATTATCTGTTCTACTAAATAATTTCATCTCATCGGATAACCTTTAAGCTAATCGTCTTTTTTATTATAAGTGCCTTCTATTAAGGTCTTTGCCTATCGGGCTAGATAAACTGACCTCTCTCTGCCCTAGGCATGTTCCATTAAAGCCGTTTAGGGTAAGCCATGTCAAGACGAGACATCACCATTCCTGGATTCGGGCAATGGGACAGGTTCACCAGAAAAAAGAAAGGAATGTAATAGAATAGGCGCGTTGGCCCTATAAGATAAGAGATCGAACCTAAGAACAGAGAAAAGCAGCTGAAACCCCGAATCCCCATTCACTCGATCGACAGAAGGAAATGACCGATGGACCCCTTATTATCTTTTTTATTAGTCAACAGTCTCATCTCCAACTGAATGATCGGGCGTACTACGACTAAGAGAATAAGGGAATGGTCCCAGATCCAGATACACTACACATTCACGCCCTCCTCCGACTGCAGACGAAGATCGAGTTCGAATTGAAAGTTTCCAAGGCGGAAGACATCAACTTAGAAAGCAATCGAAGACTTAAAACCTAAGATAGAAGTTCCACGAATCACCAGTCCCGCCATACAAGACAATAATAAAAGAAAGAACATGTCCTACAACCGCATACACATACCCTCGATACAAAGCAAGAAAGAAAGCAAACTCAATCCTCGCCTCGGGATGAGCTCCTTAGCTAGTCCCAGCTAGAAGAAGTCAGCTTGCTTGCTTTCCTGGAATGGGAATGGAAACCTATTGGTTCTGCAGAGCTAAGCCGGTAAGCAATCCTCTTCATTCTGCGAGCTAGAAACAATCCTGACTTCCGGGCAATCAATCAAATAATTTCCTGGTTTTCCATTCACAGAGGGTAAGGTGCCAGTCTCATGAAAAGGCTAGCAGGCAAGCGAACCAAGCCAGTTCCTTTATTGATATTGATTGACAGAGAGCAAAGAACTAACCGGTGTTAGCAGTGTTTCCGGTCTTGCCCACTTCTCACTGTACATGCCAGTCTTTAATGCCAGGACACAAATTATTTTTAGGAAGAGTGAATAGCACTTCCCGGTCAGTTTCCTTTCTTGCTTACCGGAGAAGGAAGAGATCTTATCTTTTACTGTAAAAATAGATAAAGTGGAAAGATATGACTTGCCTAGCTCTGTGGGAAGCAGCTGCCAAAGAAGACCAACCTGTAAGCAGACTTTTCGGTAAGCATTCCTTGAGAAACTCTCGCCACCTTCAAGCTAGGTTTAGATGGAGGGAATGATTGAACATTAGTCTGAGTAAGGGAAGTCTCTCACTTTGAAAGAAGAAGCAGCTATCAGTTACTTCCTTCCCGACTGAGACTGTCACTCTCTTCTAGTGAGAGAGTGAGACTAGGACAGGTAAGTGACTGGCTACACAGACCTCTCCTTATCAAGCAATGAGCTGGGATTGGGGGATCTTAAGGCACGGAGAACCTACTGTATTTTATAGTACACTCAGGAGTACTCCTTAAAAAATGTACAGAAGGAAGGCACACTCCATTCAAGGCCCAATGCTCACTCTCCCCGCGCCCCCCTACAGGAAGTTAAGGTCAGTACTATAAGGAATATCTCAAGTTTGAGTCTTTCCCAAGCGAGTGTGGATTGACATCCATTTAGTTTAAGTCCTATCCTAAGCCTTTTTTAAGCCCTTCAAGTTCCAGCAATTTTTTTATTTTCTTTCCCCCCACCATCTAGAGTGAGAGTTTCCAGACATCTGCTAGCTTCTAGGAATGAATCGACCGGAAAGGACTCTAGCTCTGCGCGATGATAGTATAAGTTATAAGTATGGTAGAAATTGTTCTGATTGTTCAGTTCATGATTTATAAATTAAGTCTTTTTTGAAAGGCCAGTAAAAAAACACTCTTACGAGTGCATTACAGCCATTAGTCTTTCCCAGACATCCTGATCCTGTTTAGGAAAACCATCCAGTTTCATTGGTCAGTCTCGCCTCTGGAGTCCATCGTTAAGCCTTGAAGTAAGCTAAGCTTTAATCGAATACCTTCTATATGCTTGCCATAAGAGAAGAACCTTTTACCTTCCCAGCCGATCGTTTATGGTTCCTTTTAGTACTACTTCTATTGCTAGGTCAGCCAGTGAGAGGTCTGTTACAGCCCGACCAGTCTCCCTATAAGTTACGTCTTTGGGAGAAAGCTTCCATTCATTGTGCCTTTCCCTTCAGCCAGTTTCGTTCCATGTAGATTGCAGGCTAGTTTCCATTATTTCGCCATCCTATATCAAAAATGGCTCTATCCGGGTAAGCAATAAAACCAGTTCGAATGGTAGTTGCCTGCTAGCTTAGGAAAGTTTCTTACGCAAGCCAGTTAGACTAATCCTGTGAGCAGGGGAGTCCCTTCCCTTCCTAAAAGTGGATATGCGATCTTTCCTCAAAAAGGAGAGATAGAATGGGATCAAGACTCAGTCAGAATGGGAACTCCTTGCCAGTTTCCCTACTCTATCTAATCAAGAATAGAATTTGAAGTAGAATTTGAGATCAGAGCAGGACATAAGAAGAAAGCACATTGCCTGCTTTTCACTCCTAAGTCATTACTTTCGTTCGTAGACCGAAAAGTAGTAAGGTTTTTATGTGTAGTTGAGAGCGGCATCCTCGTGTGCAGCAAGGAGCGGAGGGGGCAGGTCCCCAATTCCGCTTTTTCGATCTCCGTATGTCACTGGAAAACTTGGACATGAAGGAAAGACCTTCTCCGAAAGAAGTTGCCTTTGGTTCGGTTCGTTCAATCAAAACTACTTATAAAAGGCTGTAGCCACATTTGCCTTCAAAAAAGAGTTAGCCACGTAACCATTTTTAAATTTTCTCTTAAGTCGGAACTAGAGGCAATGAATATTGGAAGGAGTAATGCGCTTTCTTTTTCACGTTGTTACGAAAACGTCTTTCTGGATTGAATATTGGTTCAGGACGGGCCTTTAATCCAGCCGTAGAGTTTGTTCTTTCTACCTCTTACCTACCTCTCGAACACATACATGCCAAGTTCCTTTTATTAATAGGACTCCCAGTTAAAACTTCCATTTTATAGCATGGGTCCGACCTTTTACTAACCTATCTATCTTTGGTAGTAGTGAGTGTAGCTTCCTTTCCATAGGGAGCTATTGATCTCTGGTCTCTGGGAAGCTCTGGTAAGCCTTAGGGAAGCAAGAACTGCTCCGGGATGTCTACTCTTCAGGAAGTGGAACTACTAATGGGAAGCTCTTGAGTCACCCTAGAGCAAGATCCACTAAGGGAAAGAACCCGCGCTTATTGAAGCTTTGATTCAAGCGGCACGATTAGACTAGGGAAAACCGTGTTTTTAGGGGACTGATAGGGCTCCTTCTCTCTTTCAATTTCAAGCATGAAAAGATCGTCTTTTTGTCGGAGAGAATCTATCTATTCTAGATACCTTACCGCTGACTTGCCTTTGAGCCTTCCTTCAGGGAGGATAGCAAGAAAGTCGAATGCCACAGGGTAATGCCTTACCGCTTTTCACCTTGCTTGGAGTTCGATCCGCCTATGAACTCTTCTTCATACGCTTACTATCTTAACTCTCTTACCGGAATGGCAAACCCTAGAAAAGAGTTCACATCCACTACAGCTTCGTCCCAAAGCTTCGATGGAGATGCCAGTGCCTATTCAAGGCTTTTCCTCTTTCCTTAGGCAGTTGCTTCGGGAGAGAAAAGAGATATTCGGCTTTCAAGCTTAGAAGAAAGAATCTTTATCCTATCCCGCATCCCTTCTACCTTACTATAAGCAATTCATCCATGCCTGCCAAAGCCGTCCATCCCAGATTTAACCGAACCTAAGGACTTTCTGAACAGCCTTGATTGAGGGAGAAAGCCCTTTCTAGGGCAGGGGTTTACACGGAATATAAGGGAGAACTTTGGCTAAAAGACTAGAAAAAGGTCTTCTATTAACCCTCAGAGAACTTCAACTCCCTTTCGGGAGAGAATTGGCTACTTTCTTCTCGTTCGATCCGTGTAGTCTAGGGCAGTAGATTCGGTATCTAAATGAATTCGCCACGCTTCCTTCATTGCTTTATTCATGTCTGGACTTCCCGAAAAAAGGAATTTCCCTACCGCTTAATAAAAGAAAGTTAGTCTTAACTAAGCATAAGTCCTTTACTTTCGAATGATTGCTAAGCCTCTTTCTTACTACTAGTGGCATTTCTTTAAGAGCGCATTCCTCCTAACTCCTAACAGCTTCTCAAGCAGCTTTTTCTGCGCATCTTCTCTTTCTTCTTCCTTCCCTAAGCCTAATCCCTAATCAAGCAAAGCCGGACGCTGTCAGGAAAGTGTTCGGTGCGGTGCGAATTCAATAGCAACTGGCATCCTTTTCTTCGTCGCTAACACTGGATATGCCGAGGTTATTCCGAACTGGGATTGACCCGGCGGGGCCACAGATGCATTGGCAAAAGTACCCGTACCTGTAAAAGCGGAAAGGGCTTATCTTAGGACAAATCCCTTTCCTCGATTCTAAACCTCTGCTCTGAATGCTGACGACCGGTAATGGCCTATCGCCTATTGAACAGAAAGCCCTTTTAGTTCATGTGCAGCCTATGCAAACAAGCCCTTATATCAAACAGGCGTCTAAGAAGTCCCTGCCCTTTCGATTGCGGATGCGAGAACATAAGTCTCACAGCTCCTTCTCGAGCAGTAAGAGCTCCTTCCGTCGTCCGATTCTATGCCTAATATACCTGCTCTTCAAGGATTAACTCTTTTGTGCATGGGTGTAGTTCTACTATGGATTCAATTCCTTCAAACAGCTTATTCGAAAACAATTCTTCCTTTAGCTGCAATGCAAGAGAGGAATTCCTTTCAAAGCCAAATCGTCCTTTTTCAAGGTAAGGAATCGGGCGCATTAAAGCAAGGGCAAAGCAGAAAGGTAAGAAATCGTTCTCCTTCTCTTTTAAAACTCAAACTCTCTTTCACTCCTGAAAGTCAGTCAATGTTGGCTGACTTTCATGGTGTTGGTTCGAAAGAAGAAGAACCAACAAGATAAAGATAGGGCGGTCTCCGCTCCTCTCTAACTAACAGGAGAAGCGGAACATGTAGCTTTTCATCCTTGCTTGATCATCCTATCAGTCATGGTAACGGATTGAATATCTCTCTTTCGGTAGCTGGTTTGACTGTTTGTGATCGAACAAAACAAAAACAAGATATATCGTAGTAAAGTAGAGCTAGACTGCATGATTGGCTTGTAGGAGAAAGATAAGAAGGATTCTAGCCAAGACGGAGATGCAAGCTTGATTTCTGTCTCTGCTATTGGATGTCATAGTGTGGCACGCACTTTATCAACTCTAATGTTACCGGGTCTGCCTTATGTGATTTGAAAAGCTTTCGAAGAAGAATTTTGAAATTCCTTATTAGGTCTTAAAACGAAAGAAGAAATAGTGTGGGATGAAAGTCCGGGCATTGATATCAAGATTTCGTAGTTAGACCGTTGATACCCTGCCTAGCTGAATAACTGACCGACGGCGGAATGGTAAGCTTCCTCGTTCACTTGCGCGGGTCGGCACTTATTTCGTATGTGATGCAACTACAATGCTTGAGAGGTCTAGTGATCGGTCTCAAAAGCAAGATGGTAATGGTCAAACAGAGGAATCGAGATAGATGTCTGTCTCTGCCTCACCGTAAGGCTTTCAGGTTGAGCTGCCATTTCTATTGGCCTGTCCTGTGCCAGTCGAGGTAAGGAGCTGATCAGGGCATTCATCTGTCGGATTAGTCTAACTCGGTCAATGCATGGATTAATGTTCTCAGTATGAGTTCTTTCTTTCTTCATTGGGTGAGTTGGGATTAGAAGAAAGTCTCCGTAGGTCCGCTACTCCCCCCTTCGTTCAATCTTAACTATGCCATGCCAAGGGTCATCGAAGAACCAACCTTTCTGCCTTTCCCCCACATCTCGAAGGGTGGCCATTAAGTTTTTTGAACAACGTTCCAGGTTCAGACAAATCCTCTCGATGAGCGGACGATAACTCCTCTGATAGAGCTCGAATGAACCATCCCCTCATGCGGATCTCACTGGAAGGTTTAAGAACATCCTGTTAATGAGTTCATCCCAACTGTATGGGACTGAAAAGCCCATGTTATTCTGCTGGGGAGCTTGACGAACATACTGAGAGGCTCGGTGCCCTTTTATTGATGAGTTTATCCCAACGCGCTGGACTGGAGTCCAGATTTTTTTTTGAGGGTGCGACAGCTTTTGCTGACACGCCTACCCGACCGTAGGGTTTCAATATTTATCATCTGTGCTTTCTTGTTTTTCTTTGCTGTGATTGATTCTCAAAACTGCTTCTAAGGCTTGCACCTGTTTCATTGTTTCAATATTCATTTGACATAACAAACATGAGGATTAAGGTGCACGTGTGATTGAACAAACGAGTTTTGCAAGGGAATTCACGATGTTTTAGATGTTGCGACAGAGCAAAAAAAAAGTAACACGATTTTATTATGCAAAAAAAACTTTCATGGAGTTTATTTGATGTTATGGTTAGGAATGTCAAAAGATACAAAGGATGTAAAGTCGAACAGTAACATAATCAAAAAATAACTTCCTTTTTCTTCCAGCGATGATACTAACGATGTATAGCGCAGCTTGTGCCAGGATTACTGTCGATTTTTCCCATGTGGTGTCGAACTTTGCCCCCATATGCTAGCTCCCAAAGACCAATGGGAGATCGAACTCGTTCTCCAGGAGATGCTTCACCGACCTCTCAAGTTTGGTCGAAGCGCTTTTTTTTTCGGGTTTTTCGACTCGGCAAGGTATCCTTTTCCCAACGCTTTAGCTCTCACCTAGACCGCCTCTTCGGGTTTTTATCCGAATGAGCTCTTGCTATTTCCCTTTATTCCTTCTTTCCTATGGGACAATTAAACGCCCTTTCCAGCTTCACCAAAATCAGATTCTTGTATCTATGTTACAGAGCTAAACTAATAGCCTGCTGAGAATGCCTCCGGAAGGAGACTCTCCCAGTCTTTCTGAAAATAAAATGGGTTGCGAAAAAGGATAAAACCGTTTTCATTAATTCAACTGATTGAGATACACGGATTTCAAGCGTAATACTTTTTCACAGCATCTGAGTTCACGGGGTTTGGTAGTTCATCTCCATCCATGTTGGTCAAAATAAGGGCACCCCCTGAAAAGGCTCTCTTAACGACGTACGGACCTTCAAAATTCGGGGTCCACTTTCCACGACGGTCGTTCTGAATAGGGATAATCTTTTTCAACACCAAATCCCCTTCTCTTCATAGTCGATTCATTAGGGTCGTCACCTTCTACCCGGAAGTATCCACCGTTTTCTTTGTCTGTTAAGCCTCACAGCTATGGGACTTCCTAAAGAAAACTGCAATCGTAGTTTATCAACCACTCACAAGACCACCGAGATCTTCGACTTAGCTCCCAAAGGTAATAATCCACCCGGCCCTTCCCCAACCTATACAAGGGGAGCAGAAGATAACGAAAGGGAGACAAAGTCCTAACTAAATCATAACACAAGCTACCCATTCCATCTATCATATCAGTCGAGTCGATCCGATTCGTTCTTATCTATAGATAACGCAAGAGAGAACTTATGACTTCGCGGATGGAGAGGGATTCGAACCCCCGGTATTCCTATCAATACTTCGGTTTTCAAGACCGACTCTTTCAACCGCTCAGACATCCATCCCCTTCGCGCTTCGCCCGCCCTATCTATCCGCGCGCTGGCAGGTAGGGGCAACTCTATGTGATTCGCTACGCTTGCTTGTTTCTATATGATAATATGCACCTTGGTTGCTGCGCTCCCTGCGGGGGCAAGAGAGTGAAGAACGAATGATCCTCCAAACGAGTGATTGAGTCCGACTCAAGCGAGTGAGTGAAAGGCGTGGCAAGAGAGCGAGTTCAACTCGCGAACGATCAGCAAGTGAAGGACCGATCCTTTTGCGCCAGTACTGTTGCGAAACTGGTACTTGGCGGCTTACGAGCAACATATAGACTAAGGCTGCCCATCACTCTCTCGCTCTTTTTTGAAGGCCTTTTCTATTTTCTTTCTAGTATGGTTCCTCCATAAGAACACTGAACGCCCAGCTTCGCAGAGCAGCTCTCTCCCCAGCCCACAGCATAGTGTGGAATCTGGATCGTTTCATCGAGCACCATTTCTTTTAGATATAAAGGTGTTCTGACTCTATTGGATTAAGTCATAACCTACGCCTTCTACTAGTATACTACTATGGAGAGACTAAGCTCTATTTCAGAGATTGGACTCTCTTACTGTGATTAGCCCCTACTAGTAAGAAGCTGTTCCCGAGCCAGGTTCCCTGGATCTACGTGTTCCTAGTAGGGCCTAAATGGATGAATGAAGAAGCGCGCCCCGGTAGACTTCAAGAGCTCTTGCTCTGCGTATCCTCCTACTTATTATTCTGAGGGTCATAAAAACATACGAACCGCCTACTCTTTAAAGCCCTACCAAACTATTTCAAAAAAATATAAGCTGCTTGCCCTCACTAATAAAAAACAGCAATCCCTCCCCTTCTGTTACCTACTTTTACTCATATCTTCGGTATACCTCAATACAAGCACAGGAAAGGATTATTCAATCAAAACCGGGCTATCGCCCTATTCTCTCTCAATTGCCTATCCTTTATAGATGAGGGGGAGTACCTTAGCAGTAGCTTCCAACACTTAAGATTGACCTCCTCAAGTGCTAGATATGAATGTTTTATGAATTTCATACGGGACTACCGCTTACGCCCCTAAAGTTCACTTCTGACTTACCAAAGAAGTTTACTAAAGAAACTGACCTAAGCATAGCTCTCTCTCTCAAATACAAATGCCAAGAAAGAGATTCCTTGGATAAGTGGAAAAATGCCTTTCATTTCTCTTTTAAGGCGTTTGTCCTACTTATAGTATCAGTCCTCCAGCCTATCGAAATTCGTGTTTTTATTAACCAACAACACATGCACTTTGTTGGCACTAAAAAAAAAGGTTATTCAATCCACTAGTGCAACTGAAGGTGCGTAGCCTCTTCTGAACCGAAACAAGAAAGAGCTCATAACCACTGCTTGTGAACAGCTCTCCTCAACTGAAGGCGCACCTACTGTTACTAGAAGTCTAGTCTCTTTCAGGTCCAGTTTCGATCTCGAACTAACGGCCGGAAGAGAGATTCTTCAGAAAACCCGATTTCCTGTCCTGTCTTAAGAACCTGACTCAAAAGAGAAAAGAAGACCGGACTAAAAGAGATATCACTTTCGACGATTGAACTGCACTTTATCCAGATTGGAACTGGATTTGAACGTTTTTGGATCCTGTTTAGAGCCGGCTTTCACTCCACTTTCCGGAATCCTTGCTCCTGGCTTATATTCACATAGGCCACTCATAAGAATAAGACGTTCAACTCCCACGTATAATTGAGAGACTCAGAATATCAGTGCCTTGGGTAAATGCCTACCTTCGGGAGAATCTTACCGAACGAGTTTCAAACCTGTCCTCTTCGCTTCCCAAGATATTTAGGGAAAAGGGCCTTGTCGGCCACCGCTTGCTGACGATGGAACGCATCGTCAATTAAAAGTCCTCGCGTTGGACAACGTTGGAAAGGTAGGTGTTCGGCATGTCCCTTGCTTGCGAACTTATTGTTGAGGGCGGGTAGCTTTGGAGATCCCATTCCTCACGTTTACCGTTGTCCCCAGACTTCACTCTTTCAACACTTGTATACTTTCTAAATAGTCAGGCGTGCCCCTGTCTCTGTCTCTAACAAGTGTGTGTGATCCACCGATTGATTTACTTAGTGACTCTTTCTTACCGCTGGAGTCCCCATCTCTTAAAGCCAACTCAGACTTCCGATCCATCCCTTGTTTTTGCCGATTGAAGAAAGCCAACTAGGGTCTCATCAAACAAGCGAGAAAAGGCCCTTTCTATGTTATGTTATTAGTAACCTGCAAGAAAACTAAAGCGCTAACGAGCAACGGCTTTCGCGCAGCTCAATCCGTTGCTTGTTGCTTTCGAGCCGGAGGGTAGTCAAGTAGTCCGTGAAGGTTAAATCACACTTGTGTTAAGCAAGCAGAGTAGTCAAGCCAGAGAGGCAAAAAAAGCAAGAAGCGGTTTTCGTTCGATCGACAAAATAAATCGTACTTTCACTGCTGTGGACCGGCTTTCATAAAGCACCTTTGGGCAGCAGCTACTATTGGGATCCAATTCCGAGATCAATTCGACAATGAAACTCTTCAAGCAATGATCTTATCTATGTCATTTCTCTTGATGCGATACAAAAGACGACTTTCGAGAGTCACTTAGCCCCTTGACCTCTTCTCTCAAAAAAGACGCTGTGTGGGCAAGTCGATCAAAGTCAGAGCGGGGAGGGAATGTTTACAGTTGTTGTAGTACGACTTTGAATTTCCTGTTCGGTCTTTCAAGTTGTAGTCAGCTGCGGGCTAAGAAGCCTCGTAGTCAGACTTAACATTGATTGAAGCAGCTGTTGGAGAGAAGGCACCAGTCAGACCTGCAAGCACCAGGTAGTACGCAGCGGCAGTTTTCAATCATACAATGTGTACTCGTAGTCTGACTTTTAGTGGTAGTCAGCTGTCCTCGTTCTCCTCTTTTCATTGCCCTATTGAGTAAGGGTCGGTGTTTGCAAAAATGTCGAGCCGACGGGGTCAGGTACCAGTAGTGACAATGGCAAAGGGGGGGAGCTGGACACTAGTTGTGCTAGTGGAATGACCCAACTAGACCTAGTCAGCCCGAACCGTTTTGCGGTTCTAGAGGACCCTGAACAAGAAGAGGCAAAGATGCCAGATCTGGACACTGCGGAACCGGAAGAGATTGCTCAGGATGAGTGTCTGGGTAACAAAGCCGAGAAGGGTGTAGTCAAGGTGCGAGTTTAACGAGCGAGGAGAGTGATTTGGCCCATAGAAGCGAGGATCTGGAAGAGAGGGTTGATACTGGGTCAACTATGGCAGTGACTGAGGGGGACTTGTTCTGTGATAAACAAATGACTCCAAACAAGAACCTCAGGGCAGCCAATCCTAAGAAAAGAGGTGAACCTGAGAAGAGCAGTAAAAGTAAGCATTCAGGTGATGGTGCTATGACCTTAAAGGTGGAAGATCCTCCCCTGGTTCTAACCACCCTGAATGAAGAGTGGGCGAACAAAATGCAGAACATATCAGAGATGTTGAAAAGAGGGGGGAAGGGGAAAGTCAAAGCCAAAGAACAAAAGACAAATAAGGGCTGCACAAGACGAAAAACCAGAGGCAGCGCTAAGGTGCGAGGGGAATGTGAAAACAACAATAGTTCCACATGAAGGTCCAACTATGGAATGGAAGAAGGATCGGTAAAGTCGAGAAGCAGAGAGAGGCCAAAGATTATATAAGAGCGCAAGAGGCAGATTTGATTGGCTTGGTTGACGGCTGGCGAGCTTAGCTTAGAGAAAAGGTTAATTCTAGTTCCTTTCGGGCAGCGCGAGTGGAAAGCCCTACAAAGTAAGCCCTCAAAGTCTTTAAGTTAAGGAAGCCGAGTTGAACAGAAGATAGAGTTTCAGTTCCAGTGAAAGCCCCTACTCCCATAAAGTTGGAAAGTGAAGTTCAAGTGCTGAAGTCAAAGAGAAGTTTCTTATTTCTGTGACCGCGAGTTGCAATAAGTACTTTAAAGCTCAACAAGGAAAAATACAACCTTGCTAAAGCAGATCAGGAAAAAACCTTATTCCGGGCGTGAGCCATAGCACAGGGACTCTCGGTTGGTCGTAGAAATGAAAGAGTTAACAGTTTTCGCTAGTGAAGCTTTAAGAGATAGGGCAAGTAGTCTACGACTATCCTTGCTTTGTTGCCGGCTTTCATAGTCAAAAAAAGAAGTCGCTTTCCCCCTTCCTTTAGGGATGAATTCCCTAATGCCGATCTGGCCTGGGAGGATAAAGGCAGGAAGTGGGATGAGAAGTGTCAGCAAGCGTTCGAGCAGATCAAAGAATGTTTGATGAACCCGCCTGTTTTTGTTTTGGTCCCGACGCGACCAGGAAAGCCTCTGTTACTGTACTTGTCTGTTATAGAAGCGGCAATGGGCTGTATGTTAGCACAGATGGATGACGAGGGAATCGAGAGGGCTGTTTACTATTTAAGTTAAGTAAGAGGATGTTGGCTTATGAGGAGAATTCTTCTGCGATTGAGAAGACTTGCTTGGCATTGGTATGGGTTACGAAGAAGTTACGTCATTACATGCTAGCTTACCAGGTTATCATTATCTCTAGGATGGATCCGTTGAAGTACTTCGATCCAATCAATCGATCGATCAAGAGGCTAATCTCTTTTGTTTAGGCCAGTAGCTAAAAAAAAGTCCTCGCTTTCTCTTGAACAAGGGAAGGACAGCATAGCATTAGCTTCAATTGAACAAGCTCAACCTTGAAAAAGAAAGGGGGTAGGCCGAAGAACCGTTGAACGCTTCAACTTGGCCACTGAAGAAGGCGAAGGCTGGGCAAGAGACTGGGCCAACTTACTGCCATGCCATGGTTGAAGCTTTAAGCTCTATAGACGGAACTCTTTTTTAGGTATTAGAGGAGAGAGGACACCACTCAGCACCCCACGGAGCGGTAAGGTTCAATGCCTAACAAAAACAAACGGCCAAAAGCAAAAAAAAATGTATGGCTGAGAGGAGAAGAAAAAGAACGCATGCATGGAGTCTGTCGGAAATTAGAAAATCTATGAAAAGACATCTAAGGCTAAGAAAGAATTCAAGAAAGTTCATTACTGAGAGAAGTGGTGATCTCGTCTTGCTTGCTGGGAGAGAGGAAGCTTCCGGACCACCTTTTTCAGCCAGATAGCGAGCGATCACTCAGCAATGAACACTAACTGAAAGCGGCCGAGAATGAGTACCTATCCCTTACGGGAATCGAACCCGTGTCTTCGACATGAAAAGACGATGTCCTAACCACTGGACGAAAGGGACCAAAAAGCCATTCTTCATATACCTCAGCTCCGAGAATAGAAGTGGTTCGTTTTCTTTCTATACGCAATTCACGATTTCGTTTGTGTTCATGTTGGCGATTTCTGATGTGAATTCGGCGGGTCGTCCCCCCTTCCTACGGGTTCCCCCACCTACCCAGTGATACACCAACCACGCTCCTTTCCTTTCTCCGATCATAAAGTCCCCTGATCTCTTTCTTTGTCTTTCATCCCCCCCTGAACAGAATAAGTAAGGCCCCGTTCTTTCTAATTCAAAAAAAAAAAAAATAGGGGCGGGGCGAAGCGCCCGTTTGAAGTGTCGAAGGCCTATGCTAAAGTAAGAAAGAAAGTACGTTAAGGTTACGAAGTCACTTTTTCGAACTATAAAGAAAGGGAGGCTAAGGGCTTACTTTGTAAGGTCAGCTGATTAAGAAAAGCTTAGGTTATGAAATCGCTTAGCCGTTAATTAATTAATTAAGTAGTAGTGAGGCGTCAGTACGGAGTTGCGTCAGCTGTAGATATAGACTAGGCTAAGGGACGGACTTCATCTCTTCTATTCTCTTTACTTACACCTTAAACTTCCGCTGAGTCTAACGAGGCTCGGGTGCGGAGCCTTCCACTGTGGACCGAGACTACGCAAAGGTAGAACACCATAGAAACTTCGCTGACTTTATCATAAACCTTGATTTCGCTACGCTCAATAAGAATCCAGAATAGCGGAAATCGGTTCGTGTTCCGCTTCCAAAGTAAGTCGTCTTTGCCCAAGTGTGAACTGCAGACGACTCTCCAGTGATTCCATTCCTTCTTTCTTGACTTCTGGGTCAACCCAACCCGCATGGGAAGAAGAGGGTCAGCCAAACAGCGGGCAGCTCCATTTTTTACATTTGCTGAGGCAGACCAATTAGGCATTTTAGAAAAGGGAAGGGAACTTCTCACCGAAGGGGGCAGTAGGAATGAAGGAGGCGGGAAGCTACCGCTTCTAGAATGCAAGCTTATCCTTTACTTTTTTTTTAGAGCTATTGAAATAATAAAAAAAAAATTGTTGGATGAAGTAATCGGAGTGACAAATGGTTACGGTTGCGGAAACCGGAGAAAGTCGGGAACCGTCGGTTACCTTTTGAATCAAAGTAGCGACAAGCCGAGTACTACGGGGGAAGCAAAGCTTCGTAGACAGCTTCGCTTCCTCGTCGCTTCTTTCTGGCGACTAGCTTCTCAAGTGGGTGGCTTGGTAAGCAACAAGCTACCTTCAGCATCGGTAAAATCCCTATCAATAAATAATAGGCCGGAATGGTGGGGAAGGAGGCCCCCCCTACTTCAATGGAAAGGGGGGAATCGCCGTTTCACAGCCGTTCCTCTACAACTACCTTTCGCCCAACATGATCACAAACGAAGACAGAGAATTGCGTAGATAGGAGGACGAAACGCCCACTTGTCCTGATCGGAACGATTGAAGAAAGAAAGAGAATGGTGGCCCCTTTCGCCCAGGGGACATCGTCGGAGAACAATGTCGGGGACAGGGTGAGAACCTTCCGTTGGTTACGCCCTTTAAGTGTTGGTTCTTCCATATTTAGATATGGAGATAGATCCAGAGATAGAGATCTATATCTAAATATCGATAGATGGATATATTGAGAAATGGATATTGATCTGGTTTCAAGATCTATGAACAAGAGAGATCCCTAAATATCCATTTGAAAAAAGAGATGAATAAATAGATAGGGCGGAGCCAGCTGAAGGAAGGTCGCGTTAGCGCCCCTGCAATCTTTCTAAAGTAAGAAGCGCGAAACTTGACTTTGAGAAAGAAGGGCCTTCTATTAGAATATTAGTAAAGGCGCGTTAGCCTATCTAAAGGGGCTTCTTCAAATATCCCATAAAAAAAAACAGGGGCTTCTCAAAGCTTGTAGTTTAGGGGTGCGTAGGTTTGGAACCCTATACAAGGGGCTAGCGCGCAATGGCTTTCTCTGAGAGGGGCTACCTTCTTCAAGCTTCGCTTGCTGCTTTTCATTTTGATAGGAGTAGTAGGTGCTTGCTGCTCGCTTGCTGTCTACTAAACGAGCCTTCACTGCCCGCCCGGCCCCGTTTCTTTAATCTTAAGTAAAGTGAAGTCAAATCAATGAAGTGAACAGCCCAACCTCTTTGTTTGAAGCTTTTCCAGAATGTTACTTGTTGAAGCTTTGCTTCCCCTAATTCCAAAGCACAACAATAGACTTGCAACTATAGTATAGGAAAAAGCTTCTCTTTGATAGCGGTCATAGGGGGGTTCAGAAAGGATCTGATCGTAGATAGAGACTGAAACCGGGGGTAGGGGCGGATGTAGCCAAGTGGATCAAGGCAGTGGATTGTGAATCCACCACGCGCGGGTTCAATCCCCGTCGTTCGCCCATCAATAAATGGACCATTTGTTACGGAGACACAAGACAAACCTAGAAAGCATTTTTTCTGCAATTCATCTCTTGGCTTTCAAACGCATCCAAGCAATTGGTATCCGATTAAAACATAGAAAGCATAGATTCGCGTCGCCTACTTGCTGAAAGCACAAATGGAATGGCTGATCATTTCTTGTATGAAGTTTTTAAGACCTCACTAATCAGCCTTACACTTTTTAGTTCATAATGAATGAAATGAACCCCCAGATGAAGAGAAAATCTCCCCTCCCTTTTACTAAACCATGGGGAGCCCCGAGTAGTTTACCGGGCAAATTTAGTTGTCGTGACGATATCTTTCTTAGTGGAAGATCGGAAAAGACTTCTCTTCATCACGAGACTGATCGGATCTGCCGTAGACGCCCGAGACCTCCACAAGGCAGGCTAAAAGAGTAAGAGGACAACAAGAGCAAAGAGTTATGCTTTCATTTCTTTGTTGAGATTTCAATTCGGCACTCGGTTCCTTCGTCTTAAGTAAAGTGAAGTTTACTTTTTCGATTTTGAATTCTTAGTCGAGCTGATGGCGAGATCGATTTTTTGGTCGAGGTTCAAGAGAAAAGAGAGGAACCACCGCCCAATGGTGCTTTTACGAAAGTACGGTCGCCGGTGGCTAATACCTTCTCGACACTATCGAACCCGAAATCCACTCTCAATCGCTCTTTTTAGTGGGGAGGAATTCTTTTCGTATCCTGGACTTAAGGAAGGCAAAAAAAAAGTGCCCTATCTGCCTTGTTGTGATAGGGGGTGTTTGTTTTCAAGTCAAGCTCCGTATCCCTACCTCTTTTTAGGTTGGCATAACAAAGAAAGAGAGTGCCAAGAAACAACACATACCCATCACTTTTGGAAGGTTCGGAATCGTCAGGGAGCCCTTATAGACGTAAAGACTTTACTTCACTGAACCGGCACTACTATTTGTCGGCTCCTACCACTCGTCCCTCGTCTGCTTGTCGAGTGCGTCCTCGGCCCTTGCTCGTCTCTAGTAGCCGATCGAGTTTCTTCGCCCCTCTCCCGCTTATTGATTAGGGTGAGTCACTCAAGTCCCTTGTCACTCGACTCTCTTTTACGAAAATCCCGGGGTTATGCGTTTTTCGGAAACTAAAGTCGCTCGTCAAGCTAAAAACAGAGGAGTTCCCTCACTACGAAAGGTGTCCCATGGACGGACGAGTTTCTAAACTACGAAAGATATGGAGCGGATGGCGTACTGATAGATCTCCTATTCGTTCTGGATCCAGCTGAAAAAGCCCTTTTTATATTAGTAAAGCGCTAACGCGCCCCTTATTGAAAACTAAAGTAAAGCCGAGAAACTTGACTTTCAGAAAGCAACAGCAACCTATCTTACTAATAATAATGAAGGGGCTTGGCTCGAAAGGTTTACTAGAGCAAGGGTTGATCGAGCTTCCCGAAACTAAGAAACCGGATGAGGTGGGACGAGTAGGAGATCAAAAAGACTTCAAATTCCATCGGGTTAATAGTCATCCGATAGACGATTGTTGGATTCTTAAAGATCAGATCCAAAAGTCATTAAATGATGGTGTCATTGAAATAGACCCTCCTAAGCAACCTGTGGTCACCTCAAATCCGGTATTTGTAATAGTTGGAGATATTCTTTGCCCGATAGCTGAGATCTCGCCAAGCATAGCCTATTCTAGTTCTAGCACCGGAAGAGCCATTTCAGAGGCTCAAAATATTATGAAAAATATATTCAAGGAGAACGGAGCACTCGTGTTAGCCGGGAAGCGCCAACGACGATTGATTGCTATGCAGGCGGCCCTTGAGACGAGGTTATATCAAAAAGAAAAGAATAAGCATCGTCAGAACGATCCGAAGAAAATAGGCAGGGGGCAAAGACCAAAGAAAGAGCAAAGGAACTCAGACTCACCTAGTGAGTATATGGATTTCGTGTCTAAGTTACTGATGATTCCGTAGAACTTGTGACAAAGGAAGCAATGGGGGAATTGCCTTAAGAAGTTGACAATAAAGAGGTGGTGCCTTTATAGAGGAGGGTAGCTAAGGGTGTGGATGAAAAATGAGAGATAGACAGGCCACTTCATCTCAGGATACATCCAACGATGCACAAGAATCAGATTCCGACCAACTCTTGAACTCCAGAGACCCAAACAAGGCCTGCTTTTCCTCTCTTTAAGTACGGTTACCTATTTTCTTATTGGGTTAACAATCTTATCCACCAGGATATTTAATTCCCGGTACGACGGAGAAGGAAAGCCATACGAACATTTGGTACTCTTCCTTCAAAGATGTGGAGATAGAGCCAGAAGTGAGGCTTTGTGCCTTCGTCAATTTCCATTATCATTGACAGGTGCTGCTCTTACATGCATGGCTAACGCCATAAAACCATTCCTACTTGGGATGCTATGGTCACAGCATTTCTAAGAAGATTCTTCTATAGATATTTTTTAGAAGGGAACCACGGAAGAATTCAGATTAGAAATGTTGAATACATCGAAAATGGTCAGGAAGAAGAAGAGCTCTTAGGGATAGAAAGGGACAAAGGGAAGATGAAGTCAATAAGCCTGAAGATGCTGAAAACCAAGATGAATTTGACGAAGTCTCCATTTGCTATTCTTTTGTTGAGAAATTTTTGTTGATTCCACAAGCCTTGAAAGTCCCACTTATGTTGAATTCGAAACACATAGCTCCTTATCCAGAATGGATGGAACATGTCCCATATCCCCCTGAATGAATACCAAATCCCTAACTTTTTTCCGGTTTAATGCCGGAGATGACGCATTGGCTTATATTTGGTCTATTTTCAACAAGAGTGTGGGGTAAGAGCTGCTGTCGAGGCTCTCTGTTGCAAACAATTTTGTTACTCGCTTATGGGAAGAACCCTTATTTGGTATGATAACTTCGCCTGGGGATCCATACCGACATGGGGAGCTATGGTGGTAGCTTTTCTAAAAGAGTTCGGAGCAAGAAAGCCCCCTCAAGGATGGAATATTCCAAATCATGAATGGAGTGATTCCGATGATGATTGGGACTTCCAATCTGAACAACACCGACGGTTCTCATACTTCTTCAGTCTCAGGGGATGTGGAGAGTGCAGCATTTGACGGCCGGACCTATAAAGTTGATGAATTTTTTTAAGGTAGAGTCTAGTCTTATCATGCCAGATGGTTCAGATTTCTTTATAACCCAAGTAAACCAGACGGAGTTACGATCTGGCAAGAAATTACCTCCCGTTCCGAATTATGGTAAAAATCTTGTGCAAGAGTTGTCTCAGTCTAAGAATAGATCATCCCCAAATCCTGAAAGTCCCGTCCAGGATCATGGTCTATCGCAAAATCAAAACCCTGGGGGGCATCCCTATAGACCGAAGTGCTGGGGGCATCCTATAGAGCCAAAACGCAGTTACCCAACGAGGGAGACCACGAATGCTTGCTGGTCAAACATTAGCGGCTAATGGACAACATGTTCGCTATGACATATTAGCTCATCTCAAAAAGATTCCTGCACTTCTCAGCGTATACGATGCATTGAAGATGTCTGCAGAACGTTGGATGTGCCTAGTATACGCATTAACGAACCCAGAGGAGTTTTTTTTGAAGTTAACCAAGTTGAGATGAGAAGTAGTGAACCAACTTTTTCCGAGTGTTTGGCTTTGATCACGTTTACGGACGATTACTTGCAACCAGGACTCATGTTGCATAACAGGCCTTTGTTCATTTCAGGATACCTTAATGGATTGGAAATAACAAGAATCATGATAGATGGGGGATCGGCTGTTAATCTCCTACCTTTTAGAATGCTAAAACGTCTCGGGATTGCTATTCATCGATTGGCCCCAAACAATCTACTTATCCAAGGATTTAACAAAAGTAGGCAGAGGTCTCCGGGCATTGTACGGTTTGAATTAAAGATCGAGGAGTGGTACAATTTTTCCTTTATGTCATTGATGCGGAAACATCAAACAATGTTCTACTTGGGCGGCCTTGGATGCATGATAATTGTGTCGTCCCTTCTACCTATCACCAATGTTTCAAGTAAACCAAAGGTGGTGAGCAGAAGAGGGTGAAAGCAGATGCGAATCCTTTTTGCGAAGCAAAAGCGCATTACGCATCTGCTAAATATTTTTTTTCCGAAGATGAAATAAATGCTACAAAGCTCAAAGAGAAAGAGATTTCGACCTCAGACGACAAATCGACCCCTATGATGCCATCAGAAGAGAGGCTATGAAATAGGTGAAGAAGTTCGAAAAGTTGAAGATTAAGCAAAAAACTCCTGATACGAAGAAGGCCCCCAAAAAGCCTGCTTTCCGTTTCGTCCCAAAAAGTCACAGGAAGGATGGTGAGCCAGCCCTTATGCCAATTCAAGATGAGAGTTCCACTTCGCTTTAAAGGATAGGGGGGGATATCTGAGTCGATAGGGCCATATTCAAAAGGGAGATAAGTGGATTGAGCGTACTTTAATGCAAAAAAATAAAAAGAACTTCAAAAATTCCTCATCCCCCCGAAACATGATCATCATCCTAAAACCATCCGGATGCATCACTTGGAAATGCTTGGGCCAAAACCAAGAGCTAAAGGAGATGGGAAGTTAGCTGACACAAAGGAGCTTTACTAATAGAAAGGGGCTTAAGATATACGATTCGAAAGCTCTTCGAATGATGCAAGCAATGGGATACTCAATTGAGGAAGCCCAAGGGTTGTACAATGGAAGAGGAATGTTAGCACCGTTTGACGCCATGTATTCTCCAGCACAAAAGAGAGCTCTCTTTGAAGATCCAGAATGCGGAAAGGTCTTTAGGCGGCCGGGCTTAGGGTGTGACGAGAAGGTTGAGGTACCCGAGCAAGATAGTCACATGTTCGAAGATGATAAAAAAGTCTTCCACATTTCTGAGGAACATGATTCTGATGAGGATGACGAAGTTAAGAAAGAAAAGGAAAAAGAACTAGAGCTATTTGAACAGCACGAACAACTTTGACTCGTCTCACCAGCTACTGGATAAGCAGTCAAAGAAACTACTTCTACTTGAATTTAAATAAACAGGATTTTGTTTCAATTCAATGCATCCGGCGTTGAGGAAGAGGAATAGGATCAGTCTTTTGTGAAAGTGCCCCACCCACAGTCTGACCAAGAAAACCTCCTTTCTCGATTCCGATCTCAGCCCTAAACATCGTATCGATCGTTTAGCGGCCTTCAAACGGCCTATCCGTTGCCTTTTGATTCAGAGGCTCATCAGATCTATTTTTCTACGCGCCCCAACTCTCGTAAACTCGGATTACCCGCCCCACTTGGCTGAATTTACATTCCGACTTCTTATAGTCCAAGTAAAGGATGAGGGGTGCCCTAAATGTGTGCGGTAGCACTCCTTATTTCCAGAAAATAGAAGTAGAATGAAAAGAGGCGCAAGCTTGTAATCTTCGATTTTCCGCCTTTGAAATGAACTTTTGCTCTTGTTTGATGTGACAACTCAGAAAAGCTCTTTGCCTAAGGTTTCCGTAACTAAAAAGGGGCAATCCAGAAGGAAAATGACAGAAAATTACAATAGCTAAGAAAAAGATAAATGACTCTTAACTTAGCAAAAATGTAAAGCTCTTCCGACCTGGGCAATGATTCAGTGATCTCAGGGCGTCTATCTGCAGGAAAAGCATCTACTTCGGCCGAATCGACTAGATTGACTCTTTTAGGGGATGAACGGACCACAGGATGAACTTGTTCGTTCACTGCGACGAAAGGGTTCCCTTTCTTCTTCTTCTTTAGAGCCGCGATCTCAACGATATGGTCCCTAGTGTATCTCCCCCAAACCTCTCTTATTTCCCTGTCCTCCGAAGTGAAAAAGTAACAAAGTTGTCCCCAGCTCTATCTCTTGTTTTGGTTTTCTGCCCTTTACTAATAGCTATTAGTAAAGCAATGACCAGTTTCTTTCTTTCAAGACCTCCAATCCGAATCCGAACAGACCTATTAGTCAGTCTATCTTTGGAAGAATCTACATTTGAAGGCCTGGGTGAAGCATTCCGGAAAATGAAATAAACATACCACTGGGAATACCCCTATCGTAGATCAGAATCATATGGTTAAGGTCCCGGCACTCAAGACCGTACGGCTAGTGAGACTTATGAATAGGTTAGCTCGACTTATCATCCGAAAAGAGTGAAGAGAGGAACCTTCGGAGCTCCTCTTCTATCGTATCGATTGAGCGGTTTATATCTTCTATCATCTCCGTAGAGGGTTCAGTCTCCACTATTTTCAGTCCGTATTGATCTCTCTTTTACCTACGTCTGTAGCAGATCTCAAGGGCATGGCGGCAAAGGAATAAAACCTCTCTTTTACGCCTGTTCTGTGATTACCCTTAGTAGAGTAGTCCCATCAGAAAGAGGTGAGGGTTGTAAAGTCTATCTACCAGTACTAGACTAAGACTGAAAGCAGATCTTCAAAAAGCGGATCCGAAAGAGGAACTTAATACCCGCACGTGCGTACTTTTTTAGAGTAGCGGGAAAGGAGGAACAAATACGGGTTCTGCAGCCCATACCTCACCGATTCGGGTTCGAGTACCAGATGAGACAGCAGCTCGGAAAACTACATGCATCCGGCCAAGGAACCAAAATTGAAGTAGAAAGGGCTCGCCCTGTTGGGGAGCTGAACCAAGACTTTGTAGAGGTTGTTTCACATCAAAGAAAAAAAGAGAAAATTCCATTTCTTGTTCAGCGATTGGCTAATTGCTAACTACTGAATGAACTCGTACAATGAATGAAAGCTCTCCCTCTGTTGAGAAAGGGCCAAGCTGCTCTCAAGATGCTTCTTTTCTTTGAAACCACAAATGAAAGGAATCAGATCAGTAGCAAATACAGAGGCTATTACGGAAACTACTATATATATTCTCTTCTTTTTGTTTTTCGCCTTAAAGAACACCACACGCGCAAGTCGGCCCAAGACTGAGTTCAATCCTCTCCTTTCGGCCCAACATAAAGCTAGCCTATAACAACTCTTCCTTGGACTTGGCCCTAGGGTGACTTCATATCAAATAGGTCTTTCCCCTGCTGTATCCCACAAGCCTTCCCAACAGTCGGTTGCCCTCCGTTCGCTGTCTCTTTCCCAATAGTCTCTGCTAAGCCGCTACCCACTCCAGAGAAAGATTCGAGAGGGGTCGACGAAGTTGACTGAGCCGATAGACGCTTTTTCGCAGTTAGTTACACCAACCCTTTTCTTATTCTATATGAGGATGTTGAAAGTCACATTCTGCATACATCAAATTGGCCATAGAAAGAGCTTTTCTCCTAAAGTAAGTAGAATCCTTAGTCGGATCAGTTTGCCCCAGAGACAGGGGCAGATTCAGTCACGAGCAGCCCCTACCCGATGGTAGCCTACTCGTCCATAATAAGGGGTGGTAGTTCCCCTAACTCAGTGAGATCCGGGATCAGAGTTTCAGTCGGTCGTAGCCGAAGCTAACTTCCACCCTTTCCTTTCATGCTCTTTCTCACGGGAAGTGGAATCTGGCCAATAAAAGAAGCCTTTGTCTTTTCCGGGAACATCTTTCTCCTCACTAAGTGGCTGCACACACCAGTCTTACAGATAGAGTCAAGCACGAGACGGGTACGTACTTGTTCTTTTCAGCATGTGCTAGCAAAAGGCTATCTGCGGTGGAATTCGTTGTTTTGCTGGTCGGCTGAGGAAAAGGCAAATGTTATTTGTAGGGATAGACAAGGCATGATTTTCGTCTTGATGAAGTGTAGAACGGGGTTGTCTTTCCATTGAGCCGGGGAGACAATCCACAGCGTAGTCAGTGTCCATTATTGGAGCACGACCTAGTCTGCTAGTCGCCTTAAACCACCCGAAGGAAGCTACTATACGGTCTCTTTTAAGCAGCCTAGGCAGAAGACTATGTGGGGAGTTTCCCGAGACGCTATTCCGAAAGCAATAGAGTAAGGCTCGTACCATTTACAAACTCATTCGAGAAATAAAGAAAAAAGAAGTCTCCTTATTAGCTTCATAAAGTAGACGTCCTTCTTGTAACAGGAAAGTCAAGAAAAAGGGTATGTCCTTTGTACTTTAGGTTGGAATACTGCCTTCGGTATTTAAAGATAAAAGGAAAAGTATTCGCGAATGGTTCTTTTTAAGGTTGGGTTAGGTACCGGGTATAGAGGGCAGCGTGGAGATTGCATCTTTCTTTCGGGAGTTGGGTCTGGAAATAGGGGATAGGAAAAAGAGTGTTCCTTTTTTCGACCTATTCTTCCCGAGTGATTTTCGAAATGTAGAGATTACACGCCGCCCCGAGAACTCTCTTTGTGTTGAGAGAGATTTCCGGGGTTGTTCTTCCTATCATTCCAATAAAAAAAGCAGCCAAGCATTCCTTTCGAGCGGATGTCCGGATTTCTCTAATACAGACAGCCAGGAGACCTAGCCCCCGGAGGAGATACCAGAGCAGAGGGAGGGCCCCAACCTTGCTGATGGCTTGTGTCATTGGGCGGGGGAAGGCAATGTCTCCTCATGTCGAGAGTTAGTGGGGGTCTTATGGATACGTTGAGGTTTTGCTCTTATCCTCTATTTTCGACTCTGGTTTTAGAGGAAGAAAGGGGGCAGCTAAAAAAAGAGCTAGGAAAGATAACTAGTCCGGAAAACCTATTCCCCTAGACTCCCGTCTCGGACATTAACCCTTAGGGCAAGAAGTTCCTTAACAACCCTCGAACACTGTCTTGCTAAGACCGGATATGCCGAATCTGAGCTGAGAGATGCTAGGTCTCGTCTAAGCCCTTGCCCCTCTAGAGATGAATGTGAAACCTCTTCTTTTGATTCACTTGCAGCATCTAGCCTTTGAAACCAATTACCATGTGATGTAATATCAATCCCATAAGCTCGGATTTATGGTTAAGAAGTTCCTTGACTTACTATGAATCGCATCTCTCAAGTGAGAAGGATATGATATATATTGGGCATTGCCTTCCCTTACTTACTAAGTAGGCAATCAATCAGTCCAGCCTTTTCTGATTCACGTGGCAAAGAAGCCCATCTAAGAGCCTATGAATGTGCAACTGACTAGGGCCAAATATAAAGAAATGGGGCTATTTCTATTCCGAGTTGGCCATTTTATTCTTGTCCGAAAGTCAGTGCCCCAGCTGAGTCAATAGCTGCCTAAGAGCCTGTGTCTAGCCAACCGGTGGAGACCCAAGCAGCAAGAACAAGAGGGCATTTTCGAACAAGAACAGTAGCGAGAAGTTGCCTAGCCTTGCTAACGGTTTTCAACCTTTATACCTCACTCAGGGCATAGCTCGAATCTAAAAAAGTTTTTGAAAGTGTTCAGAAATCGTCTGTGAACAAATCGGCTCTTGCAAGAGAAGACAGATCCATAGGCAGCAAAAGAAGACTTGAAGCGGTTGGCATGAGCTATTGAAGATGTCTTTAAAGGTGCTTTTTAGCCACTCGAGATAGGCACTGTGAAAGAAAGAGTGAGATAGACGTCTAAGATAAAGTGCTAGCCAGCAAGCATTCCTTTAGCCATGAATCCGATTCGGGGAGCATATAAATGGTATGCCAACACCTTTTTTTCATCTTCCTATTGAGTTGTCTTTTGAAGAGTACGCCCGGTTCACCAGGTATCGCTTACTTATGACACCTCTTCCGTCGTTTTTGGCCCCCAATGCCACCACCACAATTGATCTTTTCCCGATCGAGAGAGTGAGGTTCTTTGCCTTTACGAGTTGAGTAAACGAAGCACTCGGCTCCCACTTTCTTAAAATAAGTTTCCTGTGCTTGTCTTGTATTGAGGACACCCTCCCACTGCTATGAGAAAAAGCACTTGGCTCTCATTCCATCTTGAGTATAATACCTTCCGCGGTTAAGCCATCACTTCATACCCTTCGTGTCACTAATACTCATGTGCAGAAACTGAGAATTTCTTTCCTCCACTGACACGGAAAAATTCACTCCTTTCCATAGAGCCCAAATACCACCCGAGTAGCCATTAGCCTCAATTCTATGATGAAACTGAAAACCCAGCTTCAAACAAACTTTCCCTTTAATAAAACTTATTTTGTCACCCTAGGAAAACTTTTCAAGTGCCTTAAAACTGGCCGTAGAATTAAGAATTGGAAATTGATGGATAGGGTTCTTTCTGGTTGACTTTCCAAAGACACTAGGCATAGAAGGCTAAGGGCGGAATAAGCGCTATTAGTACAAATGAACTGACATGACATATTAGCCCTTGCTTACAGGAGTAGCCTGCACTGGTCTTGATTGAAAGAGTGTTGTTTCCCTGAGGAGGGTTCCACCGGCGTTTATGGATAGTCCTTAAGGGCTTCCTCTCTTACTATCAGAGTAGGATGGCACTGGTATTGACTTTATTGACTTTCATTTTGTTCCGTAAATAGCTTAGCTTAAAAGCTTCTTCATTTACTGAAAGGAAAGGCTAAGCTGCTTCCTCTGCTTATATATATTATATGGCAAGCAAAACATTAGCTCTTGCTTGCCATATTACTGGTTCTGGCATACTGGACTTACTTATTAAGCACTCCACCCTCGGCTCAAATAAGACCAAGCCAATTTCGATTAAATAAAGAAAAGGTGTCATACGGCTTCATCAGGATAGCGCTGTCATCCTAGCATAGATCTTTCTGCGTAGAGATGGATTCTTTCTTTCTTCTATAATAATATCGTTATACATTTCTCCTTTGCCTTACTGAAAGGCTGTTCAAACAATGAAGCTGAGTACGAAGCGCTCATTGCCGGCCTCCTGGTAGTCAACCAAATTGGTATAAAGGTCCTCATGATCCTATGGGAATTCGCAGTTAATCATTCGCCAACTCTAGGGTACATTTGAAGTATGCAAACCAGAATTGTTGCCCTACCACGCCATGGCTATGGAGCTCATGAAAGAGTTCGAGCTACTCGAATTCTGCCACGTACAAAAGAAAAAGAACGACAAAGCAGACGCATTCGCCAAGTTAGTAGCCGCTCTAGCAGCCCCCCTGGTGGCAGAACATAAGTCATTATACATGACAGGGTCCTTTTTCCAGGCCGGAAAGAACAACTCCAGGATTGCAACGCTGTCACCATAGTGGAAATGGCTCCCTGCATGGAAGTATCTATTGAAGATTGGAGACATTATTTTATTAACTACTTTAAGCACGGCAGATGGCCAGAAGAAAGCCACAAAGGAACCCAGCTTCGAAGGAGGTTGCCCCAGTATGTGTATTTAAACGAAACTTTATACAAAAAGTCTTATGCTGTGGCTGAGATGTTTGTCTAGTGATGAAGCAAGGCAAGCCATGTACGAAGTACATTCAGGGGTGTGTGGTGCCCACCGGTCTGGGCCAAAGATGCGAGTTAAGCTCAAACAGATAGGGTACTACTGGCCTACAATGGTCCAGAATTGTATGGACTATGTTAAACGCTGCAACATTTGTCAAATCCACGGAGACTATATGCCAAACCCCTTGCGTCCTACCGTAGCATCCTGGCCTATCTTTCTGATGCGCTAGTACTAAACTTACCTGCCGAGCATACGAAAAGGAGTATCTTTTCCCTATCTAAGCTATATCAACATAGCCAACTAGAAAACTCATCCGCTTGTCAATTCTTGGTGTAATACTCACTTGTAAATGATTGGTGTCAGAATTTTTCACTGATCAGGTGTGATCAGTCTCATCCGTGTAAGAATTAGGAATTCCTTTTCCAACTCGTCCCGGAATGGGCGTTATGGCAAAGAACAAGAAGAAAACAAAAGGAGAAATTTGTCCAATAGTAACAAATGGTGCCTCCACAGGTTGACATCCGATCCAACCTAGTAGTAAGCAATCCGCCAAAAGCAACCAAAAGATTCCTTGGTGAATCGGGCGAAAACTTGAACTACGCACATACATACTTTTAAAAAAAGGTAAAGCTAACAGACATATAAAAACTGGTGCTATTGCGGCTACACCTCCCGATTTGTCAGGTATACTACGAAGAATGGCATGGATCGGTAGGAAATACCATTCCGGCACAATATGAGGCGGGGTGGGCATCGGATTAGCAGGTATATAATTGTCGGGATGCCCCAAAACATTAGGAGCATAAAAAATCCAAATGGAAAAAAAGATAGCAAAAGCTACCCAACCTACTAGATCCTTTACATAAAAATAAGGGTAAAAAGCAATTTTATCCATCTCTGAATGTACACCCAATGGATTATTTGATCCATATTGATGCAATGCAGCCAGATGAAGAAGACTGGCGCCTACTAAAATAAAGGGGAGTAAATGATGAAGACTAAAAAAACGATTTAAGGTGGCATTGTCCACGGAGAAACCACCCCAAAGCCAAGTCACTATGGTATCTCCTACTACAGGTATGGCGCTAGCTAAGCTTGTAATTACTGTAGCTCCCCAAAAGCTCATCTGACCCCAAGGTAGTACGTATCCTATAAAAGCTGTCACAATCATTAATAGGAATATTACAACTCCGAGACACCGAACAAATTCCCTAGGACTGCTATAACTCGCATGATATAGACCGCGAAAAATATGAAGGTGAACCACAATGAGAAACATACTTGCCCCATTAGCATGCATATAACGGAGCAACCAGCCCCCTTCAACATCTCTCATAATGTGTTCTACGCTGTTGAAAGCTAGATCCACATGAGGTGTGTGATGCATAGCTAAAAAAACGCCAGTCACTATCTGAATGACTAAACAAATACCAGCTAACGGACCGAACCCCCACCAATAACTAAGATTGCTCGGGGTTGGATAATCTATCAAATGCTGATTAAGTGTGGAGGATATAGGTTGTTTAAGAAGAGAGAATCGTTGGTTCCTTATAGTCATTTCTCTTTCCTATCGTGACAACTCTTGTTCCCCCACCTTTTTATTTAGCGTTCTGGGGCCCTACTGACTATATATATATAATATATATAGTACCCTTTCTTCCACCTCCGAAGGATGGAGGGGGTATACAGCGAAAGAAGCGTCGAAGGGGTCATCCTGGCTTACTGAAAAGTCGTCCGACTGCTCGGTGACCGAATCAGAGAGGTTTTTACCGCTTTCTCTCCAGCCCTCTCGGACTGATCATCTTGCTGGAACAAAGCAAGCTTAGGAATGAATCTAATGGAAATTTAGGTCTCTGTCCGCTTGGAAGATTTTCTTTCCTCTTCGGTGAAAGAGGGCAAAGGCGTGTGGGAGAAAGAAAACTAAAAGGAGAGAAGATTTCGTCCACCAAGCGGGACAGAGTGCGACCCCTAAGCAATTGGAGGTTCTCGATCATCTCTTGGGGTCCATATCATCTGAAAACTTTTCCTGTTCCATTAGCATAGCTAAATTTGAATAGGATGACTCAGTGTCAGGAAAAGTAAGCCCCCCTTGCCTTGATTGAATTTGGCTTCGCTGCGCCCTGAATCAATCAAAAAGCTTATTGATTTGATTCATCCCATTTCATTTAGGCGAGAGGGAGGCTGTGAGTCACCTGGGCTACGGATTTTTCGGTTGGTTGATTCTTGAAATCACCTGTTGAGAAAAAAAAAGGCCCTCGGGTCCCGACCCACAAATGAATAGGAAGCGGGGCGAGGGTCTTTCATTAAAGGGGGAAAGGGTGGGGTTTTGTTCTGGGGGGGCCACCTTGCGCAGCTTTAGAAAGGAGAGAATTTCAGAAAGTCATTCTCTCCAACCCTTTCTATCTATCTTTACTTTAGAAGTAGGGCGAGAGAAAGTCAATATGATGTGCGTTGGTTTTTCCAACGAAACTAAGCACTTTTTTTTCTTTATCATTCGAAGGGCTCAGTCCCACACTCTGACTTCAATGATGGGAACAACCTCCGCACTCCGGCGCTCCAATGAACAACAGTTCTCCGCCTTACTATATTTAGAATAGTGGTCGACCCCTCGGGAGTTACATTCGTAACTTAATGTTATGTTTACGCGGTGATATTCTATCTTTCCAAGATTACCACCCTGTACGTAGTCTATGTCTGGGGAGCATACTTGACAGGAGATAGACACGGGCGGTAGAGAGGTCCCCCAGCCCCGTTAGCATCTCCGATCCGAGATAAGGGATTACTCCGTTAGGTCTTTTCGGTCCGGAGCCGGCCGGTAATTGACCTACTTACCTTGCTTATGGACCAGCTGCAGAGCTAAGCCTTGTTCTATTGGTTTGGTGGTTGCTACCAAGACGATTTCTTTATGCCCATCAAAGGACCTCGAGATGCTAATCCACGAAAAACGATACGAGAAATTCGAAAGAACTCATATACGGAACGAGGGCGACCCGTGAAAATACATCGGTTTCTTACTCGTGCAAAGGAACTCTTTTTTGGCAACTTGGACAACTTATAACGATGTTTGTCCCGCATATCACTAGGAGGATCTTTACAAAAGGCTTTATAAAGCTTTCGTCTTAGCCGCGAGCAATCTACGTTTGTGATCTCGTATATTTCGCTTCTCCGACATCTTACTGACTTTCCCCCTCATCTTTTTGAAAAAAGCCGCTCCACGGTGGTAAAGTCTCATCTTGTGTGTTGGCCGAAGTGACAATAGTCACATTGAACCCTCGAATATGTTCGAGGATCTCGAAATGATCTTCCAGTTCTGGGGAGAATTCGCAAAACTCCGTTTCCATCGAGAATTGAATGGAGTTTTCCCGTATTTCGACCGGAGAATCTAAGAGAGACATTACTGTCGAGATTCTGACCGAAAAATTAGACATTCCATGCCCTCGGAGAGTGCTTTGTCGTGCTAGGTCACTGACATATCCTTTTTTGTCTTTATTTGACCCCAAGAATGGATTGGATCGAAACGACTTTCCTGTCGAACCCCTTTGTGTCTGTATGAATTTCTGACCGCATGGAATCTCCATAGCCAATTTTCCATTTTTGATTATGAAATCATAAGGTGCCTTTGGTACTACTCTTATTTCACACAATCCAGGAACTTCCATAACGTTGGCGTGATTCGGTTTGAGCAACGGATCCTGACGTGATACATCTTCGTAATGAAAATAGAGTGGAAACATGAGGTGGCTTTTACAGTATCTATAGAATAAGCACTGTGAACTATCTGCTTCAAAAAGATAGTTGTAAGAAAGAAGACTGAAGATTGGAATACGAATGAGATCAGAAAGGCGGGCAAACAATGCAATAGCTTCGGTTAGATGGCGGACCTCTGGTCACTGCACAGAGGGCGTATAGGAGCGCAGAAGAGAATTCCATAATTCAATTCTTATCTTTCTACTAGAATATAAAGAATGAACAAAATAAGAAAAACGAAATATCTATTTTCAATAGGGGTTAACGCCGGTTGTGGCGACGGTTGTGGCCCAGGCGCCGTTTCGTCTATTTCCCCAATGAATATGGACCATAAAAAAACAAATATGAAATGAAAGACACTACATAGAAATAGAACGATTATGGGGATGTACGGCTTAATCAATGTTTCAAATAGATATCCGATACCTTGAAAAATGAGAGCTACGAAAACGGTTCGTTTAACCAACCAATTCCAGTTGATCAACCATCTCCCGCTCTTGGGGACGAAGCTGCTTTTACAACCGAACGATTGATTATTATTATTAAAATTACGATTTTTCAGTGGGTTTTGGCGTTTATGGCGTCGTGTGGCATGTGCCACCGCTATTATCTCTTCTTTTGAATAACCACCATAAACTATAAAATCCTGTACGGACAAGAAGTAGATACAGATCGGTCCCCACCCTTTTTTGAATTGAATGTCACATTCCATGTCCTCGAACAAAGTTTTGATCTTTCTTGCTAGGAAGGTGCTTTTGGATGAATCAAAAGATTTTCATTTTACTCCACAAAAAAAATCATAATGGAAGGTGTCTTCTTTCTTTGCTTCTCCTTGTGCTATCAAGACTGATTTACATTCAAAGGTACTGCAAAGCCGCTCATGGATTGTGTTCGAATTAATACCTTTTTTTGAACTATCGTTCAGAATGAGTAAGAAATGAAAATCTTTGGCGGGTGTCATAGTAGCATTTTGTACTTTCTTTCCTCCTCTAGTCTATTAATCAAAAAAGATCCCCGAAACCGGAACCGGACAACGATTTTCCTTTCCGGATTATTCCCCGTTCTCCGCGAGAAATATATATATAATCGGGGATTACTTATTAGACTCTGAATCCATTCTCTCTCAGAGGATTCAATCTTCTTGGTAATCACCTACGTAATTTGAGGACTCCTATTTGCTTTTGCTGATCAGCACAGTTGATGGCTGAAGATAAGACTGCCAGATTGGTTTCTGCATATGTTTCAGAAGATGGATCAACCTTTCGCATGGATTTTTCCAGGTTATGCAGAAAATGTCGAATCTTGATGTGCTGACTGGACTTCAAGACTTCAAGGTCAGGTCCGCCTAAATTGCTCCCTACCTATAAATGCTTCTTAAGTAATTATGCTTCTGCTCGTTTCCCCATTCTATTCTAGACCTTTGGTCCCTACATTCCTCCTCTTTAGTCTTGCTCTTGTTTTTGCACTTACTTACAGTTAAAGCCCAATTTGAGGCCTGCAAACTTCTATCCACAACATCATTGGAATATATAGGGCTCAAACAAAAGAACTTGATGAAGAAAACTAATCTCTGGCATTGACTCAATATAAGACTGAACACAAACTGCAACGACCTAACAGTAGACAGAAAACAGTGTGTAATGACCGCAAAAAAGACAAAAAATAAACGGAGACGTGTCACCAGAGAAAGAAGCACTCTCAAGTGACATTTACAGCAGGGAAACCCCTCGGATATCTGTCGTCTTGGCCCTTGTTCGCTTTGTCAAATCATCTTTTGATTTGGCACTGCGCGCAGGAGGCGTACCCAGGTCGTTATTTCGATCGTTATGGGGTACTCGGTGATGATGTGGTCATTGCCGACACAGAAGTAGCTAGGTTGGCTCAGCACTATCTGTCCAAATTAGGTGTTAAGATTTCTTATCCGAAATCCCTAATTTCGGATAGTGGTGCTGCCTCGTTGCTAAGGCATACAACTGATATGCGAAAACAATCAGATATGTTACAGCCGATAAGCGACAATCAATAAGATATGTTGGTTTAGACTGATAATCGCAAAGAGAAGAGAAGATGCTCGCCTAAAAGGAGAGGGAAGTGAAAACTCCTATCCCTATTTTTATCTCTAAGTTATCCATGTTTTGAAGCCTTGAAGCTTGATCTGCCTGATCCACTTTCCACTGTGAACCTGCCAAAGAAAGCTGGCCGACATATTGGACGGACTCTCGGATCATGGATGAAAGAGCTATCCGGTTCCAATCTCGTTTAAAAGAAAGGAAGTGGAAAGTCATGAGCTTCTCCTTCTTCTTTTCGTTCTAGTGTTGTATTGAGGAGAGAATGTGGTGAGAATAAAGGATAGACTGTCCTTCCGATGAATCTACTTTGCTTTGATCACCAGTAATGAATGGGTTGACTCGCTTTGATTTTTTGTTGAGTGCAGTCAACCCCGCGTTCCCTAAGTTCAGACTCTTGCCCTAAAAATGCATTTCCCAAGAAGGAAAGCAAAAGACATAAACTTTAAGCAAACAAAAAAACACTCCCCTCTTCTCTTAAAACCCTTGTGCCAGCGTGGAGCAAAGCAAGATGCTACAATGAATGAAGAATCGCAGTTTACATCGAAGAAAAAGAAAATGAAAAGCTGCTCGACGAGCGGTTAAGCATCATCAGAGAAACTAGATATTAAAAAATGGATTTCCAAAATAAAATAAAATAATGTCCAGGCCATTTCCTTTCGAGGCATACTCTTCTTAGTTTGAACCCTTTTCAAAAGGTATTAAGGGGCAGGAGCAGCCAGAGGCGGGGATCAATTTATCTCCTTGGGCTCGGGAAAAGACTATTCAAGCATTAATCTTCATTCCGGGATGGGGAATCTCTTATTATGCTTCTAACCCACCGGACCAAGAATGAAGTTATCACGAAAAGGAACTGAGTCCGATCTTCTTCCACCTACGCTACGTCAACTGGACTTTTTCACTATAGTAGCGAGTAGTTCGAAACCCGCAATAGAAGGGATTTAGTTTGAAGGGAAGAGTTCCGGTCCGGCGTTAGGCGTTATCGGTGTGCTCATTCCGGATTTATTTGTACCGCCCAGAAGAGCACGAGAGAAGAGCGGATCCAATACCAAGTGACTTCTTTCCCAGAATGATAAAAGATGGTGTTTTCTATCTCTTTTTTTTTTTTTTATGAATTGAGTCTGTTTTTTATGTTATTTTGTACTGTACAACTACTTTTTGTGGGATCGTTTTCTCATGAGAGGTAATTAAAAGAAATTATAAAATGGATTGCTACCTATGCCTAGATCTCGGATAACTGGAAATTTTATTGATAAGACTTTTTCAGTTGTAGCCAATATCTTATTACGAATAATTCCGACAACTTCGGGAGAAAAAGAGGCATTTACTTATTACAGAGATGGTGTGATTTTATTTTTTTATTTACCGCTGTCAAGTCTTAGGAGAAAGACACTTCCAGACCGAGACTCTACCCTAGAAGACGAGCTTTCTTCTCTTACGCAATTGTTGACTACCTAGAAAGATTTTTCACTTCACACTTTCTATATATCTGTTTTCATCAAATCAAAACTTTCATTTAGCTCTGAGCGAGAGCCAAAAGCATTCTTTTCTACTCTCTTATGAAATTTCACGAATTGGAGTTAGCGTCACAAATCGACTGCTAATCTTTTCTCAAGTCAAGGAAAGCCCCTTGAATTGGAATCTTTCAGCATAAGGGTAGGCTTAGGCTTAATTTATCTAACCCGGGTGTTATTACCTCTCTTGCTTTATTTAATAAGGATTGAATTCATCGCCTTGCCTTTCGCTATAAGATAAGAGTAGATTCGTTCACAGACGATTCAATAGCAACCCCTTCTTTTCTTGCAGCAAGAAGCGAGAACAAGCCCTTCAGATTCAATTGCGACAAGAGAGCGTTTATTCCGACAACAGGAAAGTCAGAACGTAAGAAAGGCAATCAAGCATGCGGCTTAAGGACTGGTGCTTTACTATCCAAAACTCTTAAGGCAACAACAGCTCCTTCTCTTCCGAGTTGGCATGAAGCCTATTCTGTTGATTCACTGTCCATCTTCGATTCGACTGATGCCATACTTTCTTATAAGATGCATAACCCCCCCCCAATTTAGAATCTAGAGGCATAAAGACTTCTAATTTCAATTCAAAGGCCTTAATCATATCCCAGGCCGTCAGATTGCTTTTGATGCTTCCTAGCTTAAGAATCAGTAATTGTATGCTATCGAGTGTTATCAAGGAAGATTAAAGACATGGGCAGAATCCTCTCTTTCAAGATTAACGGTCTATTCGCCGAGATCCAAAACTTCGCCATTGCTGCTAGCTATAGCCATGGCAAATCGGTATAATCCACTAAATTGCCTTTACTTTTTTTAGCATCTAGCTATTTGCTAGTAGAATAGATACTCATTCATTGAATACCATTCATTCAAACCCTTCTTCTCTGCTCCATATGAAGAAAATAAAATGATCGAATTCTCACGTAAATTTGTAGAACCTTTGGAGAGAGTTTCCTAGCTACAAGCTAAGATAAAGTAGTTTCAAAGTTGGTAGTACTTCTTCACAATAAGACATCTTTTCATTTCGAGATGCTGGCCTTGCCGAGAAGGGCTTGCAAAGGACAGATGTCCCAGTTAGATGACTTAAGGAGTGGAAAAGAAAAGCCGATAATGCCTCTTGATAGGAGGACTTCCTTGAAGAGCCTGTTTAACCCCTATTTATGGAAGTAGGGAAGCCCCCCTCTTCTGATTCTGGTTATGCCTTGGGATTGGGACTTGATTTAAGGGAAATGGCATGACATGATGAGTGTTTTGAAGCTATTTCATCTGGCTTGATAACAGCCAATTCCACTAATAAAAAGGACGGGGATTAGATTAGGATTAGGCGGTAAGCGAAGTAACCTCCAGGAACCGTAACCAATGCCTCACCAAAGTCTTTCTAAGCAAAGAGGCGAGAGCTTTCTATATTATGATACCACAGCAAGACGTTAATAAAATAAAGTCAAAAGCATCAGACCATACATAATTATGACTGACGGGCAAAAACAAAAACAAAAGTATTCAGCCGAGCTTGAATTCAATTCCAGCAAAGACAAATGAAGGAGAACTGACTTCAATTTCAATTGAAAAGAAGGCACTGCACCGGGAATTCCTATCCTATTCGATTAGGAAACTTATAATTCTAGAGCAAGTGACATCCATATCAAATCCTCCAGAAGTTATGCTCAACAGGAAAGTAATTAAGAAGTGCCACAGCACTATTGCTATTGATCGGACATTCACAATTGCATTACCTGAATGGAATGGCAGCAGTCTTATTAGTCCCAATCCCTGCGCATTCAAGAACAAGCCCATCTAGGAATATCTAATCCCTTGGGTACGAACTAGCATTCGATTCTGTGCACGTGGTAAACTCTTTCTCCTTTAAAGAGAAAGAGGGCATTCTCCGCATCAACAATTTCACTTCCTTGCCCTAAAGCTCGCTGGCTTTCCAAAACAGCCTAACAGGATTGGTGAAACTGGATTGGTTGGATGCTTTTCCTTGCTCTCTACTTTCCTAAGCCTGCTCACTGACTTCACTTACTAGCTAGAAAAAGATGCGAAGAGTCTGCTCTCATTTGTTTAAAATACAACTCCGGGGACGAAGTCATCTTAATAGTAAAAGAGCCTGGGACTGATGTAAAGGCTTTCAAATGCTATAGCCTAGAGATAAAATAAAATGATATAAGGGAAGAAATCTACCTATTATCTTTTTTAACCTACAATGGAATTATCCTTAGCCCTCCTAGAGAAACTATTACCTCCTTGAGTACGAGCGCGAGTAAGATATTGAACGTCCCTCGTATAGATCTACTGTATTCACCTATTCCCTCGCCTCGGCTGGATCGACATGAAATGAAAGAGATTAAGAAGGGAAGGCGAAAGCAAAGGCATTAGGATAGAAATGACAAGGATAAGAACTAGACTGCTTCACTCCTGGCTTTTCAACTAACTGGCCAGGAGAGTTTACTTATTACTTCCTTAGGACTGCAATAGGACTTGCTTAGTCACCTCCTTAACTCATAGAATGCTTGAAAACTATCTTAACTGATCTGATTGTGACTTGCTTTCGAGCTAACTTGGCTTGGTGAAATCACAGCAAGAGACAGGGCTAATGGTTGGTTTTGTCTACTATATTTATTATGATTGATATCCTCGATAAAAATCGCCTTACCTTAAGAGGCGGGATAAGAAAGAGAGAGAGCCCGTGGAAGACTTAAAATTTTAATATCTGTAAATTTCTTCGTCAATTGATTCCTAACACCTTGAAGGTTTTTAATCAAACTCCCTTCCTGCTCCTTTGAATGAGAAGGCAATCAATTTGTTAGCTTTCTCGGCTTAACGACTCTTCAGCTTAAGGAGTTTACTACTTACAAGGCCTCTCTTTCTTAAAAAAAAAGCCTTCGATGTAGTGATGAAATTGTGACACATAATCAATCCTATTTGTTTTGTTCATTACTAAAATGAATAGGATTTTAGCTGTAGCTTGCTCCCAAGTTCAAGCGCTAGTTGCCCCCCCGCTTCCGAGCAACGTCTTGTAAGAATTGCAAAGCTTTTATTTGCCAAACAAGAAAATCTTTGGCCAATTCTAAAAGCTTCACCCGGGCTTTCAGCTGTGTCACTTTTTGCTCAAAGTCTTCTTGTGCCTCAGCCGAGGGGAGATTTAGATCGGGAAGTTGCGAAGGGCCGACATCGCTTCCACCGCCTCCGCTAGAAAGAGGCAATGAAATTGATGAATGAATGCATTAGAGGGATTCTTTTCTAGCCTAGTTCTTCCACATGAATACCATATGATAAAAAGAAAGACCGATTTACCTGTGTTAAGGATAGTGCACTAGAATCAATAGAAGAAGAATCCGATATGAGTGAGGGTACTATAATGTCCTAACCGTAATGACACAACACATAACCCTAAATAACATGTATCTCTAAAATAGATATCTCTTTTATCTTATCTTCTCTGGCTTAAAGGAGAAAAAGGCATAAATAAGGCAGCTTTTAATGCAGCGGCCATTCCGCGCCCGAACATCGTGAGGGTGCCACCATGCCCTATTTATAATGAACAAATACAGGAAAGTCAATCTTGTGTCCCCTAAATAAAATATATCTTCCAGCGAACCCTAAGGCCTTTCTCTTCTATCTATTAGTCTATCTTTTAATTTATCTTTTAAGGCAGATACAAACCCTTTAACTGCATTTAAGGCATTTAACTTAGCCAGCAAAACAAGGCAATAAAAGAAAAGCGGACATTTAATTTAAAGGCCTGAGGGAAATAAACCCAAGGAACTGGCGGGACGCAAAACCCTTAGCTGCATTTAAGGCATGAGGCCTGAGATACAAAGGCAAAGTGGCCATTTAACTTCTACCTTCCCGGTAATTAAAGGCTAACCTGTTTTTTGTTACTCGGATAGGTGAACTGATTAATTGGTTTTTCTAGAGTTAAGTCTTTCTTTGGTGCCTGTAATCTTTCCCTTTAAGGCAGGAGATAAACGGCTAAGAGATAAAACCCTTGACCTTTGGCGGCAAAAAAGACATTTCAATTTCAAGGCCGTAAAGGCTAATCTAATTGAGTTAACCTGATTTAAGTTACCCGTAAAGTTGATCTGATTAAGGTTTGGCCTCCGGAAGATTCTTAAAATTAGAACAGTTTAATCGGTTTGGAGAGAGTTTTTTCTTTCTTTGGTCCCGGTAATCTTTATCTTAGGCAACCCCGCTTTCAATTCAAAGGAGCCCAGCAATTTCTGCTTATTAGATCCAGAACCCTCCCTGGCGGTAAGAAGTTCCATGTGTGTGTGCACGAGCCAGCCAATTCTGTCTTTCCAAGACATGAAAACCGCTGGCTTGTGTGCGGTTAGAATTTTCAAAAGGGGAGAGTATCCAGGGTCCTTCCCAACCAATATCTGCAATCCCACTAGCACTTCTAGCAAGAAGGAATCAAAGAGAGAACGAAAGCAACTCAAATTGGCACTCAAACCTTTAGTACTGGAAAGAATAGATGCCTAGTACTGATAGACACCATATCCACGTAATAGACCTTAGGAATGTTACCCCCATTCCCCTTATCCATTTCATTTGATAACTTGCTTGCCTTTTTTCTGCTAGTGGATGGGCTGGATTGCCTAAGAGGTAAAGAGACTTTCCTTGCTAGCTTGCCCTAGAGTCTTTTGACCTATAACCTGCTGGCTTAAGAGTGGCTGGAAGGCCTAAGTCCCTCTATCTATTGTTCGAGTAACTCCGTTCCTTTCAAGGAAAGCCTTTAGCAGTACCTTAGGGAAAAGCCCGTTTTCAAGCGGGTTCTAGGATTAGCACTCCAGCAAGACAAGATTCGAAAGCTAGCACTCTTTTCAAGCCTATAGCCTATATATGAATTATTCTCAGCCATCCATATGGGAGTTCCCCGCCAGCCTGTGGGAGTGCCACTATCAATAGGTTTGCAGAAGCTTTCCTTCTTGTCCACGCTTTGAAGGCTATAAGACAGATTCACAGTAAGCACAGCTCTTGCTTATGAGGCTGAAAGAGAGACTAGAAAGCAGGATCTTGGCGGATCTCTATGGTAATATCGGTTGTTGATTCTTTTCTTAGAGTCCTTTGCTTTCACTAGAAAACCAATCACTCTAAGTCTGTTCTCAACTCTAAAAACTCTCATTCTCTAAATCTGTTTTTAATTCACATCTTTTCTTTCCCATCATGAAACTAAAAATAGCATAATATATGGTCAGAGGGTCAGAGATGTGAGGTTCAACCTCCAGGGGAAAAGGCGACGGTCAATTCATTAATATCGGCAAATTTCGGGGCGGGAAAGAGAGATTGTTAAGTTAAGATCTAGTCTCTTGGGAGATAAAATACACGGCGCCCGGAAGAACTTATTTCCTTTCTTAGCTTGTGCGAGAGTCACTGCGCGGGACTATACGGACTAGTAAGATAGACTCTCTTCCCAGTACTAATCGATATCAAGGGGCGTGGCGCTTGCTTACTCCTTAGAGAAGAAGGTCTTGAGCCTGTAAAGGAGAGCTTGGATGGCAGGAAGCTCGACGGATAAGTTTAGGGTAGATGGCGGGAAGTGCTTTGGGAGAGGATGGAATCTTGATTTCCCTAGAAGGCTGATTGCGACAAGGTCTGCAAGAGAGGACTACTTTAGATTAAAACTGAAAGAAGATACAACCGAACCGTGGACATATAATATAAAGGCTATTTCCAGTTAAGTAGGTTCCTTTTGCGGGGAATCCACCCTAAATAAGTAGCACTTTTAGTCTAGAATTATATGTACACAAATCTCGGATAAAGGAAAGGCCGTGTCGGGAAATCTTCTGTTTACTTTATCAATCAAAGTAAGAGTCTTAGCCGCTTGTGCCTCGATAAATAGGCTTTATAGGCGCCGTAAAAAGCTTTAGAGCGAATGCTTTCAAGAGTCGGTTGAAGCCTTGGCATAAGCCTCAACGGAATGAATTCCATCCAAAGTTACATCCTTCATACTATAGGTTGACAAACCGTCCTTTTTGATTTGACACCACACAGATTTCGACTATTGAATAAGGTTTGAGACCCTTTATTCCTTTTTTTTTTTAAACTATCGTTAAAACGCTTTATAGAAGCCTTTAAGTTTTAAAGATAAGATAACGCCTCTAAGGCCGCTATTCCTGACCTTAGGAAGGAATAGAGTAAGGCCTTTACCGATTCGGAACTTTGTTTTTCTTTTATTGTTGATTATCTATTTCTTATCTTTAGTATTGGTCTACAACTATTTATTTCAATTAAAAAGCAAGGACTAATATAGCACCCCACGGAACACCTATTTGATCCATCTAGCCTGCCAACAAGGGCTCGGGCCTCTGTTCAAGGAGTGACTTTGTTGAGCTCTTTTAGTGAGTGAACAGCCGCTTTCCTAATAAATACATTCCATTCAGACGATTCGGTGGCCGAGTTGGTCTGACTCAGGAAGCTCCCTCCAGAGCAAAGCAAGCTGTAAGTCAGTTTCAAGTCTGCCTTCCGCTAGAAAGCTCACTACACGCCACGTCACTTTTGACTTAGCAAAGAAAGACAAGCTACGAACTACCGCTGCCCTTCCGTGCTCGTAGGTTGACTCCCCTATGCATCCCGACTAAGGTCTCACAAACGTGCACTTCCCTTATGCATCCAGCCGCTTCACTAATGTGAATAGGTTATATAGAAAGGGTGGGTTTCTTATATACTCTTATGTGCGTTCCTTCTTCGAACCTTTTGGTATGTATTGCCCCCTAACTATAGATCAGATCCACCGGACGAGAAACTCAATTCCGCACTGCTGCTGAGTCGTCGGACTTATCCACCAAGGGATTCGTGGAATTTCTGTGGATTGTGTTGGGGGAAATCTACCAAAGCTAGGCAGATAGATAGACTCCTTTCCCGCTGCTAAGGGAGAGCAAGAAAAAAAATAAAATGATTGTTTTTTAATCAGCGTCCCCTTTTGGGTATGCAGATACTAAGAGTCCTCTCACTACCAACCAGTAGACATCATCTGGCTGGGTCTTGCCGGTATCAACAACGAGAAAAAAACAACCAAATGAAAACAGCAACTAACTATGGCTCTTGGCCCAGACAACGTCCTAGGCGTAGGGGGGATCGGAGCAAGAGGGAACGCCTAGACGGACGTTTTTATTCCTGGGCTGCAGTAAGTAGATCGAGAGGTCGTTCCGCCCCTTGTCCCCGAAGATGGGTAATATGTTCTCAAAAAATGTTGCTCCAATCTGACCTAGCTGGCGAGCGATCCCAGTTCGCGGCAGAGAACAAGACAGCAAGCGAGCGTACCTTTGTTCGCTTCTTCTCCACCAAGCACGGAAGTTTAAGGATAACTGTAGGTCGGTGGCTACCTAAGGAAACTCCGATTCGATCCGCCCCCCGGCTGGGAGGCATTTACCTCATCCCGATCACAAGGAGAGGTTCACCATGATGGGGGGTACTTCTTTTTTTTTTCCCTTCCGGAAAGAATGAAATGCATAGGGGACCATCCTTTTGTTGCGGCATGCTCTTCAGATTTACGGATTCGCAGGGGGCCTCAGGCCCTACTTAGTTGACTGACAATGACAAAGGCTTGCGAAACTAAGTAGGGCCTTTTGAATTGAATCTTAAGTAGTCTATCAGTGGTGCGAAGCGGCTTTGCCCCTTTTCAGTAGGGGAGCGAAAGGTTAGACCTTAGAAAGTCAGCGAACAGCGGTTCTTCTATGTAGGTATAGGTATGGCGTTCCCTCTTGACTCTCCTAACGTCGAGCTAAGTGACTTCGTAACCTTTGCGTAGCGTAGTAGAATGAAGGCTACGCACCGACGCTCTCTTATCTATTAGCCTAAGCGTCTTCGCTAACTCGCTCGCCTATTATACTACACCCTACTATACAATACATTAGTAGGGTAGGCTAGGCTAACGCTTACTTCTACTAATGTATTGTATAGTAGCGCCTTTTCCTTTTTGAATAACCCCATTATCTTTCATAAGTCAAGTAGGCGCTCCCTAACCGGTCGCCTTAGTAGCGTTGACAAAGAAGAACAGCCGGTTAAAAGACAGCGAATCTTTTTATTTATATCCTTATATATTCAAAATAATAATAAATATATATATATAGAAGAAGGCCAGCTTGACAAGCTACCCTTCTTCTTGATCTGAGGTGCGAAGATAAACATCTCTTTTTTATGACTTCCACTTATCGATCCCGGCCCGGAAAAGTGACCGACCAGGGCCCTATTGATGAATGAAAGAAAGGGTTTATAAGCCCTAGCCCTTGTAAGCCCACACCTGTGTAGAGTAGATCGTTCAACACCTGCGGCACAAACCCATTTTTGACCTATTGGTCCTAGTATCATAGGCGACCGAACGGCCGCCCCCTAATTACTAGACCGACCTGCTATAATAATTCCATAAACACCTAGCGAAGATATGGCAAACAAATAAAGTAGCCCTATGTTCGGATCTGACAATACCATACCATAATCAAAAGGTACAACGGCCCGAGCGACCAGACTTAACATAAATGTAGCCACTGGAGCCATTCTAAAAAGGGAGAAATTAGCACTACTTGGTGAAATAGGTTCTTTTAGAATCAATTTCGAACCATCTGCTAGAGGTTGTAACAATCCGAACAATCCCACTACATCAGGACCCTTTCGACGTTGCACAAAAGCCATTACTTTACGTTCAGCTAGCACTAAAAAGGCTACTCCTAGTAGAAGTGGTAGAATTATTCCAAGTATTTCAGCTGGAACAGCTATGTACGTTTTCGATTTTCTATTCACTCATGATCTGGCCTGGTCGAGTCGACCCAATCATGATATTGAAGGATGGGACCTTTTCTCGAAAAACCCTGGATCCCGGGAAGAGTTGAAGATGGTGCAACATCGAATCCTGTTACGTTACTTCGAATGGAATCTTAGCCCGCCTCAAAAGCTTTCTTTACTGCATAAGGGCATAAGCGAAGTCAAGGGATTTCCTTCTAACTAGTGGCTGAGAATATACCTTCATTCAACAGATTTTTGATTGCATGCTCTGGGTCTGGAATCTTTGCTCTTCTCTTTTGCATTTCCGCTGCCTGCGTTCTTTCTTCGTGTCCGTTCGTATCGCAAAGCGGGTCGACGCCAGCTATAATGGTTGAAAAGAGGGGGGCCAACCAAGACCCCCTAGCTTTGTTCGATAAAGCAAACGATTCGTTCCGACAACTTCGGACCAGATTAACCCTTTGAATTAGCCGATCTTACAAAATCGATTGGGCGGGCTGGTTGGGAAGGGGCGGAGAAAAGAATCGCTGAGAGATAGATTCTACTATTTAGTCAGGACAAATGAGTGGCTGTGCAGCATGCTCCGGAGGAGATTGACCTTTCCCCGAGTCAGTCCAGTCAGAAAGGGGAAGGCCCGCTGTCTAGACTGCATTTCGGGAGTTTGAACACCATCCCATTTCAACCAAAAATACAACCCTGTCAAAGGCTACGCACCTTCCTTCCTTATGAGTGGAAATCCAATCCCGTTTTGTCTTTTTTGCATAAAAACCAGCCAGCCGGTAATATATATTTATATTTATATATATATTTGAAACCCGTTCTTCCGACCATTTTTGAAAAGCGCATAGTTTCTCCTCCAAAAATGACCTCTCCAGTCGGGGAACGCATGAGATATTTACCTAAACCAAGTAGGTCCTTTAGCGGATCCCACGTTAGCCCCAAGACGTTGGTCTCTAACTAGAAAAGTAAATGCTTGAGCTTGAGTGAGAAGGGCCTCCTCCCCCCGCTGATATTTTGCCTTTATGGTGTTTACCGGGTGGGACCCTCGATCCGGAAGGTATGCCACTATCAGCTACTATCTATATATGTCTGCCTCCCTTGAAAGCTCCCGGTGCTGCGACTATCACCGGTAAGTTGCGTCGGATCAACATCGGGATTAGAATCAACTGCAAAAGCAACTAAGTCAACGCCTATTTGCTCTGGATCTACTGGCCCGGACGCTTGAATCTATTCCACCGCAAACAACCGAATATACTACTGTAGGCAATTACTATTGCTTCTGTTGTTATTGCTCTCACCTGTCACTACGCCACCTCAGCAGCTGGGACTGGAACTGCTTCCGCATCTGGCACTCCCCAACCTTTTCTATCTATCCTTAGAAGTAGGATAAAAAAGTGTATAAAGACCGGATTATCTCTCTGAATCAGGTTATTCACTGGGCTGTTAAGCCATCTAGTCTTCTAGGGTTGATCGATCCGTTTCAAGAGGATTCATCCAAGACTCTAGATTTCGTTAATTCTAAGGAGGAACCCATTCCATAAGGAAGATGAGAGGTATGCAAATAAGGCATACATAGTTGGCTGGTTATTTGTCTCTCCTATCCCTGCTGCTACTGCAGGTGCCCGGAATTCATGGAATCTCTGGTAGAGGGGAGTCGAGAAAAATGCAGTAGGAGCTTATTTTGCCTTTCATGGCTTTAATTTGAGCTTCAGATCCTGAATCTCCATAAATGGGTATGGGTATGACTGGTTAAGGTGACCAGCTTTGTGCGGCAACCGCAAGTGTTGGTACTCTGGAACGTTATAGCTAAGGAGCGGATTTCAAGGTCCCTTGACTTGCCAAACGATTTCCAGTATGCCTATACAGTTAGTCTTTACACACATGATAGTGGCAGCCAGGTTATCGACGATTCTACAATAGGCGGCCGCTGGAAAACCCGACTTAGCGAATCACTTCCAGGCTGGCAAACAATCTATCTCGTGCCAGTGGCTCTTGTTCGCCTCATTTATGCTGGTGGCATCCCGTACCGTATTGTGCTGAACACTCACAAAAGCCGTGGCCTTCCGCTATGTTAGACCGTCCCCTAGAAGTACAATGGTTGGTCCCTCCGGAACTGGTAATCTCCGTTTGACTTGAAAGGAGCCTTGTTCAGCAGGTGCGCAGCAAATATTCTTTCACAAGTTTGACGCAAGTCGTACCTCCCAGCCCCCTTAGCTACTTGTACTAAAAAACTAGGACGCTATACGGAAATTCGTGCCTGCTTATCCCGGCTACAATAACTATCGAACAGCGATCCATCTGAAGAATGGCGCTCGTATATCCCTAGACGTGGGTCTGTACTTTTCCCTATTAGAGAAGGGCGAGGTTTGGAAGTTAGAATTATTTCCTCTTTACTTAATTTAAAGATTTATCATATAAAAGAGGAAGCCGGTTTCGGTGTCTGCTTCAACGGGAATTCTAACTTGTATTCTCTACGCATCAGTTCGACAGGTCGAGGTCGCTTTTTCTTAGAATATGAGGCATTACCAACTTTGGCACCTGCTCGTTTAGATTTATAAATTTCGGCTTTTGTTCTATTAGTTGCATTGTCCTTGAGACGATTTCTGGGGAGTTGAGGTCTGAGGTATAAGTTTTCATTTCAGCTTACTTATTTGGTTTGGAGTTCGACTCTTTAAGTTTGAAGTAGGTTAGAGTTGGATCGAAGGCTTTCTTTGAAAGGCTACTTTTCGAGACGCAACTTTCTATTTTAGAACGGCTACTATATTATAAAATGGGCCGAATAAAGCCAGCTTTTAGTAGCCTCGTAAGCCCCTCTTTTATCTTTAAAACGACTTCCGAACTCATCCTACGTGGTGCTTGCTTGAATGGCCGAAACCCTTCTTTATCTTTTCTTTAACAGGTAGCCGGTGCTCAACAAGTCTACGGCTAAAACCTGGCATTGGAAAAACAAAGAAAATTCTATAAGTAACTGGATAAGACTTAAAATAAAGACAAAGTAAAGCACTAACATAAGTAGGCCGTGGATAGTAAGAGTACCTAAGTGAATCTGCTGTAGTGGACATTTGCCTTCATCTGGAATTCTTATTTCTTCAGCCTTTGCTTCATCCCCCTCCCACACACAATCTGCATCAAAGCAACTCTGGTAGGGAGTTGGACTTCCTGACTTCAGCCAAGTAATGATTTCTTCTGTCAAGGGTGACCGCTGCCTTTTTCGGAATCCGTATTATGGAAATTATCAATCAGGGAATTTCATCAATGATGCAAACTGACTTCGGCCTAGTTGGTACTATGTCCATTGTCCAAGCAGCTTTAGTAACCAGCTTTTCCGAGATTCCTGTTGGACGGCCTTTCCTTTTCCTATAAACTTAACTATAGTAAAATTATCCGCTTCGATTGCATTTTAGTCTATGACAAAGAGGGCTGTTGGTCAGCCCACACACACTACTTAAACTCTGTCTTCAGTCTTCATAAAGATAAGATAAGGGAATCTGTGATAAGCAGAGAATAGGCTTTTATATGGACCTCATCGCTTACCGAATGACCTGTCGGAAAAGAGAAAAGAAGGGCTAAGTCTAGTCTAATAGATAGAATATAGGAACTAGAACTTTCAGCGGGTGAGCCTTGCCGGCTTGATGGGAAATAGAATAGATTGATTGGTAGACTTTCCCGAATAGACTCCCGAAGGAGAAGAAGTAGTTAGAACTGAAGCTCTGGCATGGTAAACTTCCTCTCAGAAGGACTGATCCGGAGGATAGTCAATCTGTACATAGGCGCATTGAATTGGCTGGAATAAGTTCTGGTGCTGTTGTAGCCGAAAAAGTTTTACATCGGATAAAAACTAATGAAACTTTCCTTTCAAGATTGGAACGAAGACCAAGAAAGAATAGATCGCCTAGTCTCTAGTATAATTATTAAGTAGTTACTATAGGCAATGAATATTGTAAGGAGTGGGAAAATCATTAGCTCTGGTTCACCGTCTTTATTAATTTAAAGTTGATCGAGAAACCTCCGCCCAGGAGCTCCTGTCGCGGTTGACCCATCATCATCTCGCGTCGCGTCCCTCTCGGATGGGAGCCCGAAGCATATCTATAGTTAGTTCCTGAGCTCCATGTTGCCAAAGCGAGCAGTCCCCCAACTAGCATCTTATGGGGTTGGGGAGGAGATAGACTATGGGAAAAGCCTATACTGGCGCTAGCGTCGAAGTCAGTTGACTAACTTCCTTCGCTTCGTATCGAAACAGCATTGGAAGGTGAAGGGCAAAGGGTAAGGTCAAGCGAAAAGAAAAGATAAAGAGCAGCATCAGCCGAATACAAAGCTATGTCTGCGATTTAGACTTTACTGTAGCTTGAAACGGTGAGAAAACGATTGACCATAGGGTGGAAACTTCCCCTTCTTTCTGGTAGTTAGTGGGGCGTGTTTACATTAATTCCATCTGCACCTCACTTTTTCAATTTAACCTCTGGTAGGTAGTAGAGTTAGGGCAAAGATGCTTTAGTAATTCATTCTTGCTTTTCTGTTTTGCTAATCCGAGATAAGGGCGCAAAACCAATAAAGAAGAAAATGGGACAGAAACATCCATGGAACAAGAGACTGAAAGAGGGGAACCTCAGGCAAGGAATACAGATTCCCTTGACCGCTCGAGCTTACAGTTATTCTTGATTGCTAACGTAGTTGCTTCCACCGTTCTCATCAACAAAAACGAATAGAATTACCCGGTCAGGGAAGGAAAGCCGCGGAAAAGGAGTGAATTCTCAATTGGCCGTTTAAGCCCTTAGGTGCAATGCTGGAGACAAAGCTAGTTCCAAAAATGAAAATCTATTTCTTGAAAGAGAGATAGTAGCTACGAGTGGAATAGACGGTTAAAAGTGTTGCTTTCAAGCGACTATCCTACACTTTCTTCATATCGATTGGTGGTCTTAAGTCAGCCTTTGCTTTGGTAGGGCCAGATCCCTCGCCCCTATGTGCGAAATATGACTATTACGCTCCCTTGACTCAGAGGCCGTCCCTGCCATTTCCCCCGTATATAGCCATCGTTACAGTATGAATCAATGCCCATGTTTTATGGAATTTCTTAATATTTTTATAGGTCCGATCTCTTTAAGACAACAGGCAAGTCCTTTGCTCCCAATATTTTCCAAAAGGGGAAGTGTAGGGGGGGCTCTGAAGTGAAGCTGACCCTAAGAATTTGGATCACTCACGTGAGATTTGCTTTGACCGCGTTCTCATCGATAGCACAAGATCCGTCTCTGACAGAATAAGGTGTTCTCAAATAAACATCAGTTTTTAATGCTAATTATCCCTCACCAAGGGTTACAGCTTGCCTAAAATCTACGGCCAATGGGAAAGGATCAAGACCAACCAACAGCGAATCAAGCATGTACTTAAATCCGACCGAAATGATATATATAAGATAAGCTTTCGATACGAGTCAGACTGCACTGACACGATTGGCGAGAGAAGACCAGAATGGATGGAGAATGCACTATCGATCTGAGATTGTAGCTTGATACCCAGAGGGTTCCCACTATTTCAAATTTAGATTGTGGAGTATATTAAATATTAGCGTAGAGAAAGAACGAAAGGCGCTTAGTTCTCCCTTCCCCTGGTTTCTGAACAAGGACCTGCTTTTCCTATTTTTGAGAGATAGCCCATAGGGCAAGCTATAGACCGAGACTATGAAAGGAATCGAGAACGCTAGCAATATGCTTACCACAAAAAATTTTATCTATTTTTAGGCCTGTTTTTACTTTGTAAGTACATGCATACCTAATACCACCAATTCTGAATTGCCAAGGTAGCCCACAGATCTGGGCTGATAAGAGCAGCTGACCAATGTGTCCAGTGCCCAATCTTCCTCCACTACTGAATGCGAATGACTAACTGATCTAGGGAGCCCAGACTGAGGCAACGATGGTTCGGTTCAGTAAATCAGAAGGAGAGCTAGCCATGCCCGAAAGTCCTCAATCGAAGCACTGGAAATTGCGTAAGAGACAGAGCGCAATCAAGAGATATACTCGCTTTTTCCTATGCTAAGCCCTTTAAGTCCTAATAGAATGCCCGGCCAATTCGTTTCAAGCCAACAGGTGAAATAGCAAGGCTTAGCCCTATAGAGAGGCACTTCACAGAGTGTGATACTCGCCCTATGTAGAATGACTCCCTCGGATTATCTGAATGTGAACAAGCCAAGAAGCTAGGTAGCTAAAGGGCTAGACGAGAAATAAGATGTTTTAGAAGGGATGGGATGCTCCTTTTCTTTTTATAATAAATAATAATAAGGGTTCTACGGCACCACGGATTCGTTCAGTGACAGTCAAAGAAAGGAGTTCAACCCCAGTGTCCCCCCTCTTTCCTCTGAAATAGGCTGAATCTTCTAGCTACTCTGGGATTCCCCTTGCCGGGAGAACTTTGCTGACTTGTATGTCGATGATTGAAAACAACCCTTTCTGACTATTCTGTCTTTTCTTTTTTGACGGGGAGCTTTGGAGCTAGATTAGTTCTAGTTACAGAAAGGAAAATTTCATAACATAACAATCAGACAGGTGGGATCACTATGTGGGGAACTTTCATTTCAAACCTTCAATTCAATTAGATTAGAATTAAGAAAAGCTCCCTACCTAGTTCTCTTCTACATACAAAAGTAAGTAAAAGCGTGCTACTGGCTTAAGGTTTTGAAAGAACTAAGACTACCAGTAGCTCCACTACCTTTAGGACTAGCCACCAAGACCCCAACCCCTCTAATTGTCTGTCAGTGCTTTTGTCTGTCTTTGACTTGTGCTTGTAGGCCGTTTTCAAAGCTAGATAAGAATAGCTTTCTTTCTCCTTCTTTCTCTTTTGGGTGGAAAGGTTCCTCTTGCTTGAGGCCATTCTCCCCTCTGTTAATTGTCTTTCTTCTATGTCCCTTATTGCCTTAATGTCTGTTCTGAGTTCGCTGCTTGAAGGCAATCTCCTGGTCTCAGGGAAAGTTTACTATGGGGCTAGCGAATAACTCCTGAAAAGTCGCCTCACCTACTCAGTGCTATAAAAATCCAAGTGCAGATAGTTGGAATTGGAAGACCCAGGTCCAGACAACCAATGCTGCAAGACAGTTAACGGCTGTCGGATAGGGCATCGCGGATCCTGGGGAGATAGAATGAATGAAAGTCAGTCACAAGCGGGAAAGCCTGACCAAGTCCGACTAGCAAAATAGTAGAGAAACAGGAGGAGCGAGGGGTTGGAGTTGGGCCAACCCGCGTAAACATCGAGATTATTAAAATATAAGAATTCTAGTTTCATTCAACTCGAGAAATCAGAATATAATCTTTCTTCTGAGACAGACTTTCGGAATTTACTCAGTTGTGACTAAAGCTCTTTTTTCCTATCATAAGGCCAGGCCTTTAGGTGAGTGCGACGAATCGTACAAATCAAAAGTCTTCTCTGGGTAACTGGATAGCCCAACTCTAATCTAGAAGGTGCATCAGATAAGATGTATCAATCATGAAAGCATCGACCAGTTGGTTATCCAAGAAGATGGAGTGTCTCAGTCGGTGGCTCTTATCAAGACTGTTCGGAAAGACCATTCCTTCTCCGCCCCCGAACTTCCAGCGGAACCAAAGACAGGCCGTGGATTACTTGTCCGCCCAAAGGCGCTTTTTTAAAAGCTTTGCCCATGGAGGCTTGCCTTAGTGAACGTTCTACGAGGGCCTATCGCTTTGGACCTTTGTGCCATCATTGGATTTTTCTGTCTGAAGTGAGTTTGTGTTCATGTCCCGAAGCAACTTATCAGAAAAGACTTGCTCCAACTCCTTAACAAGCGAAGGAAATAAAGAAGCACGAGGGCAGGAAAGAGTGACCTTTTTTTGAAGAAGGGGTCAAAATCTTCCCAATCAAATCCATGCCATCCCCGAAATGGCCAAGACTTGACTATGGGATTCAGAGGTATAGCTGATCCTGGATCGGTCCATCCTTGTGTTTTGACATGCCTGACATCCTTTTGCGTATTCCATGCAATCAGCTAGGAAAATTCAATTGGCCAGTAATACGAATGCCTGTGAATCAGCCATATCATCGGCTTGATGCGTACCACATATACCAGAATGTGCTTCGGCCATGATTACCCCTGCCTCCTCCTTACTGGGTTCAGATATTTATCCTATTTAGCTATCAGCGCTGGCATTGGAATTCGCCTATTATAGACTCGTTGTGATATTGCTATTAAGGAAATAAATCTTGTTTTCAAGGAGTGGGGGCTTTGGTAAAAGATTTAGTCTAACAGGTATTTATTCAGTTGCCACGTATGGGGCTTACCGCCCTACAGCTTCACCAAAGAAAATCGAACATTTCTAGCAGGAATAGAGAGACCTGACCAAAATGTCAATGCGCTTCTTCCCGGGCTGGGTAACGAAGCGAAAAAAGAAAGTGAAAAGAAAGTCTTTGACATTGACCCCTCGTACGTCTATTTCTTGAAATGCTCTGTCAGGGCAGGGGCTTTTTCTCGGTTTGGAGAAGGAGTTAGTTCGCTAGGGCGATCAGTGAGACTTGGTAGGTATGGAAGGCTTAGGGCTCTTTCTCAAGCGAGTTCTGATTCCTATTGAAGAATCTCAGATGCCTGTAAAAGCTCTTGTTCATTGTCTCTTGCTGAGCACTCGTTGAGAGCGGCATAAAGCCTTTGTCCTTGATCTGATCGCTACCTTAGCCCCCCTAAAGGGGTCTTTTTAGAGCAGTCAAAGAAAGTTCGTTCTTAAAATAAGATAATCCCACCCCAGGGCTTCTTCACTCAAGCAGCACTCAAACGAAGTCCTATTGTCACCCCCGCGCCAGCCTGAGGTAGTCATCCCCATAGAAAGTTCCCTCGAATGTCAAAGGATTGGGATTCCTATGATCGAATACCAGCAGTGGCTGAATTCCTTTACATCCCCTATGTTGAGGAATCGGTTACCTACTTTTGAGGAAAGGATCCGGTCTTGACCTTCAAACTCGAAAGCAGCAGGCAAAAGCCACAGCTTCAGCTTGTTTTGTTCCAGGCGAGTGTGCTCTTTTCGAAGAGGTAGGTAAGGTCGGTCTGGTCTCTCCTGTGGAGATCTCAGGCTTGTCTATGGTGAAAGGGCAGAAGCGAGCTTTCTTCGTATGATGAAGACGAGGATGAAGTATTTGATGCTGTCGGGAAAAAAAGTAGGCCTTTAAAAAAGAGGATTTCGACTCCGCCGGAAGGAAGTCGTTTTGCACCTACCGGAATAAGGTAAACCTCAGTTTGGAGACTATGGCTGATATCATACAAGCCTTGCCCTCCATGCCGTTCCTCCAGCATTTCGCTTAGACGCTCCGCCTGATAGCCCCCAGGAACCTTGGTGCCTAGGTCCCTTAAGAGTTCCTGTATTTTTTCTGCGATTAGCCTTTGGTTTTCTATAAGCTGGCGAAAAGCTTCTAAAGGTGCTTGGTCCACGGGTGGGTCGCTTTCCCAAGACTGAACCAGCAGTAATCTACTCATTGAAAAGATGATCTGAGCACTTCTATGCGTATCAGCCAACAAGGGGTTGACCCCGAAGACCGAACAGAAATCGACTAAGCAAAGGAAGGACCCTAAAAGAAAAGCGGGAAGCTAAGCGGATCAATTTCTAATAAAAGCTTTAGTCCGGGCTGATGCAAGAGAAAGGAATGGAATCTTGAAAGTCTTGTTCTGCTGATCTCTTATCATGCGAAATTAAAGATTTCGCTTTGTTTGGCCGCCCGCAAATAAGCTTGCTTTACTGCCTTAGATGATACAAAGTCCATTGTAGTCCTTTATCGACGGTTTTTCCTTATATATTTTTTATCGATGTCTTCGATCCTTTCTAAACTCTTATTCGAGGAAGCATCGATAAATGGAGTGTAAGCAGATCAATTTATCCAGTTTAGTAGTCACCCGCGCTATTCTATGATCTTCTTTTCTGCTCTTTTCCCGTGCTTTTTCCCATGTCTCACGAACACGAACAATCACTTCCAAGAGGCAGATTTAGACAACCAGCCTACCCTCCTACATTCTTTGCAGAACCAACTAATGGAATAGGAGAAGCGGGGACTTTTGTGCCAAATGTTCGAATTCCCTGGTAAAGGGCTTTGGAAGAAAAGAATTAGTATAAATCTTAAGTCCCAGCGGAGAAGTTCTCCGTTCCACAGCTGCTTGTGAGCTAGACTTGCCTGTCTGATCACCTTATTATGAGAGAATGAATTCGAGTAGCGGATAGGTAGGCGGCTCAGAAAAGGCATTTCCCAAGCTTTATGGGTGCTCCAACTGATGGTTCTCCCCACCTCTTTCTTTGAAGCAGAAAGGCAAAGAGCTGTTCGCGGTTCCTCTTGTTTGTTTGTTAAAACTCAAAGGGAAATTGATGAGCTATTTGAAGGAATCTTTCGCTAAGAAGTGACCCTACCGAGAGAAGGGTTTAGTTTTCCGTTAAGGCTTGCTTGTTACGTTACGACTTCACTCCAGTGATAGACTTTTTCGCAATGTAATAAGTGATTCTTCGTCGCTTGCCTTACCAATGGGTACTAGCGTCTCAACGCCCCTGAATCTGAATCTGCCTAGCCCTTGAACCATGGGATAGGCTAACTTCCCAAACGGCTGAAAACCGCTTTAAATTAATTAAACTAAACCCCTTTTGAAACCATACTTCCCTTTGCCTTTGCTTCCTTCTATGCTTGCATGGAAAGAAGTAAGCATTCAGCCTCTGAATCAGACTAGCCCACCGCCCCTGCATTCATCCTGAGAGTTCTATCCCGGGAAAGCTGCTCTCTGCTAAACAGCTGACTTCACTCTGAAACTCAGGGAGCTGCCTTAGCTTAAGCTTAGTAGCTTCCTTAACTCTGAAACTCGAGGAGTCACTCCTACGGGCGAAAAAAGAAGAAAGTCAAAGCTTTTATTCGATGCTTCTGATTCAGCCCCTTCAACCCGCACGGATATCTTTAAATAAAAGTACACTGTGAACCCTTCCTTTTGAACCTCACCCGAGCGCTATAATTCCTTTGCCGAAGGTACTGGATCGCTAAAGAAGAGAAGATCGCAAGAAGTAAGTCAAGTTGATAAGTTAATGTTTGATTTTTTCCTTTCCTTTCTCCTTTTTCTTTTTCCATTTTTTCTGGGTTAAAGCAGGAAATCCTCAAAGGTTGTACGCTCTAGTTGAAGCTTTACTTTCCAGTGATAAGAGTCGCACCTTGTCTTAGAGTTGAATCAGAAGCTGCTACAGAAGCCGCTTCTAAGCCAATAGAATGAGCAACGGCTGCTGGTGCCGGTCTTGGTGCTTGAGTAAGGGCATTTTTCTTAGGCCTAGGGGCAACTATTGAATCGGATGTAGTTGAGCTGATACGCAAAAAAGACCAAGGCCCCTAACCTAAGCCGTACGGAAAGAACTAAGCGCGATTCCCTGACTATTTACTTTAACGTAAGACGAACAAGCAGCGGAGATAGTCATTAGAAAACGAAGGGCTTCGACCCTGAATGCTTGGACTTGGGATGAACCCGAAACCACCTTGCTCAAACCCATTCAGTTGGGGGCCTTTCCCCTATCTACTACTCTTATTCAAATACATAAAAACATGCCCGTATCGTCTCATTTACATAAAACGCGATTGCTTAAGCTCAGAGTAGCTTCTTTTGATTACTACTTAGCTTAGATCTTTTCACATTCTTAGGAATGGGAATGGCTTTAAGGATAGGTAGAAAAGAACGTCTAAGTCACTATCTGGGGCCCTTAGTCTTATCCGATAGGCGAAAGGAATCCCCGCCCTTCCTGGGACCTAGACGAGAACATCTACTTTATGATAATGCCGCGGGGAGATACTTTTTGAATCAAAGGACGCTTTTGAAGGCGACAACTGGAGGCCGGACTTCTTCGGCATTTAAAAACTACACCCCACCGGGATCGCTAACCCTGCAAACCCAGGCAGCAACACAGGGAAATTCATTGGGGCCGCCTAAACCTTCGAAAAGAGTAAGCCAACGGAGTAAGGCTGGAAAGGGAAATGTATGGTTTAAAAGCCCTGCCCTTACAAGTGATTATGCCGGAGACGGAAGCTTCAGCCGTAAAAAGTACATCTTTTAATGCAATGAAAGAAGATAAGCATGGAAAGCCGTCCGAAGCGTGTCAAAGAAACCTCAGATCTATGACCTCCCAAAGGCGGGTCGGTTAGTGAAAGCATCTCGTGAACAAACAAAAGGGCTTAGGCCCGGAATGTGGAGATATTATGTAATATAAGTATAGGGGAAGCAAAAGAAAAAGCTAACCTATTCTTCTTTTTTCGTGTGATAAGCTAAACCCCTGGGGGCTAGGACTGTCGAAACAATGGAAGCCTATGCTAATGGAAAGCTACGAAAGCTAGTCAATGCTAGTGGAAGCCTATGACAATCAAAGCTATTCCGGAAGCGGATTTTTGCATATATGTATTAGGGAATGTGGATAGTGAGTTGGTTTACTATAATATTTAATAAAGTCACAGCTTACGTTCCAGGATTCTCGGCCAGTTATTTACGCACAGGATCCTGCCTTGCTTTCTTTGGGCGTTGTTCCGGGTTAGCATTTCTTTCCTGTTTCTGTTTGTTAGAGAAAAGACAAAGGTATGCCTTATTTTGCCTGCAAGGGTATAAGAAGAAGTAAGGAAAGCTGTGCTTTCGCTTTCCCGGGAAAGAAGTCCCATGGAGGTTGAAAAACCAGTGCAGTTGGGGAAGCCTCTAATCGAGAAGACTTTGAACCTGACCGCGAAATCTTCTTTGCCGGCTTCTTACCTTTTTCTTAGCGTCTGCCATTTTCCTTCTTCTTCTTATCTTTCTCTTTCTTACCTTTCTATATCTCCTTTGCTGTCTTCACCAGGGGGAATTGGAAAATGTCAGCCTTGGATATGAAGCTAACCCGCCAATCTTAGGATTAAGTAAGTAAGAAAAGTTATTCTTATCTAGGATGTCGCAGATCCGCTGTTGAATAAGCAAATTGGCTACAGCAAAGAGGAAATCAGAGCAGTCGTGTGGAAGGTCTTCCTTCGGCCTTTGCTTCCGCCTAGCCCCTTCCAGGTAAGGAGAAAGAAGTGAACTCGAATAGGTTTCATGATTGGCTTAGTCAATCTCTTCTTTTTCAAGTCATTCAAAGAGAGCATGAGATGCATCAACTATGTTAGTTGCTTTATTTAAGCAAATGCCATTCCCCTATGCAGAGGAAGAAGGTATTCGCAGCAAGTACTGCTTCATGCGCAGCTGATTCTCAAACAAGAAGAGCGTATTCTGTAATAGGAGATTTGCCCCCAACTTGGCCTGGGATACCTTGATTAGATAGGCTATTTTCTGTGTCAAAGAGCAGATTCTCGGCATCAATTCCATTCCTGGATATCACTACTCTTGATTCAATTCATCTGCACCTCCCTCACAGTTTGCATGAGATTCCCCCTACTCTATGTTATTGTAAGCCTTAGTGTAAGCCTGAGGTAGTTTTCCTCCAGCAGTTCAGTTCCTTTCCTTGGTCTGAGAGTCTTGTTAAAGTTTTCAATTTCCTTTTTCTTTTCTCTCCCGTACTTCTCTTCCTTTCCTTCCTTGTCCAGTAAGGTATGAAGCACTAGCTCCACCACAGCTTCTTCTCGAGCAGCTCTTATTCCAACTGTAGCACCGCTTACGAGAGCAAGCAAGGGGGATTTTCTTATTCTTACTTAAGTGTCCTGCAAAGGCTCACTCTCTAAACGCGACTTGAGATCAGATGTCGGTATTCTCTACTACTACTATACGTGATTTGTTACGAATCAAGAAAGGATGCTGGCATTCGATCTTTTTGATGCTTCTATTCAATTGTTCCTCGAAAGATAATTAATAGAAATAGAGCTAATAGTATTAGAGTGGTTAGCGACTAAGGGTATTGGTTTTCCGAATGAATGAGTGGGAAATTCCGTTTTTCAAATAAGCGCGACTTTCTGGATTCCCTTCTAGGTCTACAAGTGATAGATGTTTTTCGGAACTAAACTCTAGAAAGCCTGTGCGATCCATGTCATTTTATGAATACGTAGCGAAATGAATGCCATGTTGGATTTTCTTTGGAATTGGTTCCCTCTTTCCGGGAGTAGGGCCAGCCTTTGCCTTTGAATCCATTGAATTCTTCGGCCTATGAAATCATACTATAATAATAAGTGAAGTACGGCCTAACTTCTTCGTTTCCCGAGAAAAATAATGGAATTCTGAGCTGGAGAATCTGCCTCAATACTTAGTGAGCTGCTATGCCCAATGGCGACTTCCCCTGCTCTATAAAACTGGTTGATCACTAGCACACGACCAACTATCTTTTCAGACTGTAGATACGTGTATATTCCTCCGGCCACGAAAGGGATTTTGTCTTATGGTGAAATGAGTCTTCCTTCCATGTAGGATTGGAAGCAGTATCGGAACTGCTCTATTGCGACGACAGAGAAGAGACGCGCAAACGAATAAAAACCTCTGCTTTAGTCTATCTTAAAAGTAGAGCGCGGAAGTTTTTACATAGCCGAAAGAAAAGGAATGGCTGTTTCGAAGACTCGTAATTGCGCCTAAACCTAAAAAAGGCGGGTAAATCAATCAAAAATGTTGCTTGTGAGTAGATCATCTCTAGGAACACCCTATACTTAGACTAAGACCCGGTCTATAGAAAGGGTAAACCCTCTGTAGTTGGGGAGCGATAGGTGGGAAGCAAGGGATTACTTGCTATTTGAATGCCTTTATTTGTGTTATACCTCTGGAAAGGAGGTTAAGAAGCACCAAAGGGAAGTCAAGGATATCTAATAATAGGCCCGGTGAGAATCAATCAGTCAGTATTCATCTTTTGGTAGAAGTATGATAAGTGCCTTCGGGAAGATAAGTCAAGGAAAGCAACAAAGCAGATCTGTACTGATAAGTGAAGAAGTCCGAATACCTGTAGTAGTAGTCCACTTATAAAGTAGCTCGCCTGCAGCAGTAGTAACCCTGCCAAGTAAAATGGAGTTCTCGAGCAGGAAAGCTCATCGCGAGGTAACGAACGAGTCGAAACAGATGGTGATCCTACATAAATAGCTAGCGTGGAGCAAGCGGTTAGGATTCTATGTGACGGAATAGAAGTGATTATCTATGGCTTATAGACGGGCGTAGCGCTTTATGATTCCCCTTGGTTGCTTCATGCACTTTCCCTTAAGTTAAGGCTTTTCCTTCATGCACGGGGAGAGGTTTCTTGGCGATGTAAGTAAGTGACTTTCTTTTCTGGACCTTTCACCCTCAGGGATGTAGCTAAAAGTCTGGGGGTTAGAAAGGATTAACTGGGTGGGAGCTCTCTTTGAATACGTTAAAGGCTCACTCCGTCCAGCTTCAGATCGAAGTCCTGATTCACCAATCTCCGAGTAAGCAACCTTTTCTAATAAGAAAGGGACTCGTGCTCGCTGCTTTTCTCATCTATGGTTTCTACCATGACTAAAACAGAATCGGAAACAGAGATCGGGATGGAATCGCCTTTCCTTCTTCGTCTGCCTAAGACAGAGTCCCGCTTTTCTAAGAGAAGAGGAGGTGGACTACTGAAATGTATATTCTTTTTCTATGTTATTCATTGGTCGGTCTATCGATCGTAGAGGAATGCCCACGGTCCTGACTTTGTTCCAACTAGGCCTGTGTAGCTTTCTTTCACTGAACACCAAACGGGCATTCTCCGTGCTGGCATGAACAACCTAGAAAGAAGAATTACAGATTTGCTTTGTTGCACCGATCCTACAGCTAGAGTGAACTAATCGGAGCTCAATAGACTTGATCTTGACCTTATTTTATAGCCCTTTCCCTATCGCAGCACTGCTTGATGAGATCTGAAGCTGACAAGACAATGATTGAGTTTTCCAAAGCCGCGACTTCTTTTTTTACTTCAACTTCCAATTGCTTATGTCTGAGCTGCTTCCTCTGTCAGAGGGTTAGTCCATTCCCCTATTGGGGCAGTAGCTTGACTCCCAATAAATGCTATTTTATAGACAAGAAAGAGAGGACAATTGTGATACCTAATCCTAACCCAACCCAGTCGGCGTGTAGGCGAGATTTATCCCAGTCCTGCTAGCCAAAGCTAGTAGTCAGTCAGATGAGTCTGTCCCTCCGGTATGTCTCTTTCAAAAAGGACAGCTTTAGTATTGAAGTCAAGTTGGTTTATAACCGAAGCGGTCCTATTGAATCAGATGTGGGAATAACCTCTGCATCTCATGCCCTCTTTGAATGGCTTGTTCAAGAAGGGATTGCTGTTCTTAGAAAGAAAAAGCTCTTGGTGAATCCGGACAAATGCTATCGAATTAGAGGAATTTATTTGAAAGAAGAGACAAGAACAGTGTAGCATTGGAAACGATAAAGGTGAACTTTGCTCTTAGAACCGATTGGAAGGAAGGCAGTAGCTCCTAAACTCGGCGGTATGGAAAGAAGCAGCCTAAGAAGAAGGTAAGCAAGCCAATGAGATTGTCAGTCCCAGGTAAAGATTGGGATAGTCAGCAAACAAGCTAGCAAGTAGTTAGAACCAGCTAAACCAGTAAGGGGATAGGAAGAATTTAATGACAAAGCGATATTCTATAAAAGCGGACTAGGAGCGGAAGGCGAAAGGGAATGGATTTATGAGTAAAATAACCCAAGGTCAGTAGCATTTTATTCAACCATTTCTGGAGAGATGCTTTGAGTAGTTAAGTACCCAAGCCCAACAAGGGGTGAGACTTTCCTTTAATAGTTAGCCACTCAGGACAGAGATTCGGCTTAGTGAAAATAGAACTAAAGAGAACGGGTTCAACTTATCCCAATCCTCGTCTTCCTGAAAAGGGAGCGGAGCGAAGTCACTTCTAGCTTCTTTGCCAGGAGTAAATGCAAAGGCCTTTGTCTTCTTCTTACAACAAACGGTTCGATCAAAGAGTGCAGCTGGCTAAGCCGCATTTTCTGCTTTAGCTTTAGCGGGAGTGCTTGAAAGTGGCTGTCTTCACTTAGTCCAAAGAGAGGGAAAAATAGTCTTCCGTTACTAGCCATTGCTCGTCATGCTCTCGTCTCGAAGAGTAATAGTTATATGCCGATCTTCATGCCATCTTCATTACTAGCTCTGACGACTAGTCCTCTGCTAATGAAATACCCGCAAACAACCCCCTTCTCTTCCTCAACAGGGCATTCGTGCAGAACCCCTTCTTTCAATGTCTTGCCATTCTTCATGTGCAGCTAATTACGAATCTAAATCAGTCTTGTCTGTACACCAATCCCAATGGCTAATTCGGCTCTTAAGCCTGGAGCCTGGAACCCCTTAAATCAGTTAACCCTCACTCTGGCCTTGCATTCAGGCTTTTGTAGGTAAGTACAATGTACACCATTCTTCTTGGTGGCTGCTTGAAGGGCTTTCCCCTTGCTTAATTGGAAGGTTGTGCTCGACTAACTTCTCGCTTTCCTTCTTAAATGAATGGGCTTGTCAAGCTTTCGTCTCAATTCATATCTAGCTGCGAGTAATTTCATTTCGACTTTTCTCTCCTACCAAAGCAGGTGGCCTCACCTTCTTCCTCTTATCTTATGCAAATATGCAGTTTAGTTCTTATTCCTAATGAGTGAGGAATTTTTTATTCAAAGAAAGGCTCCGTTCCTTCAGGCCTTTGAAAGAAGCCAAAATAGGATGCTTTTTCTAGGTTCCGAAAGTGCTTATTCCGCCTTGAGGGGCGATGGACGGTATTCCAGAGGATCAGACTTGATCAGTTCAGGCTATGGAAGTTTCGATCTTCCCATCAATCTATCTTTGAATTCGATAGCCTGTCACGTCCTGGTAAGCGATCATCAACTTCTTTCGATCTTGAATGCTCTGTTCCGCTCCTTGATTACTTTCTGGGATGACAGCAAGTCTTCTCCCCATTGGTGAGATTGATCCCCTCCTTTGTTCTTTGTCCAGCTACTCGGTCAATGAAGATGGAAAGGTAGTGAAGTAACCCTAAGGTTCGGTTCGGTGTAGAGATAAAGTACAGTAGGCCATCACTGGCTCTTCCCCTCGGATTCTTTCCTTCGGCTTCACTTTCAACCTTCCCTACCCCTTTCGACGCAGCAATGAGAGCAGCAGGGACGGAGCGCTTGACCTTTACCTCTTGGTAGAGGAGTCTCTTCTTATTTTAGGCTGGCACGGTCTTAGAATGTACGATAGAAGTGCGGACTCAAAGTAGTTTAGCGGGAGAAACCCTGTGGGATAACGGTTCTTTGAAGGAATACCTCTCTTTCTAACTGTCTTGCGAATCTTGCTTGAAAGCTTTCACGTGGAAAATGGAGAATGTCAATAGGCATTCGAACTCCTTTTTCTTTTTCGTAGGAAGGGTACACGTCCAGCTTCAATAAGATTCGCGGACATCCGCTTTAGCAGACGATTTTTCCACTTTCATTAGACGTTCTCCTGGCTTTCGCGGAAGAAAAGCAGTTGGTAAGATTCTAGGTAAGAAAGAAGCCAATGCCCCTAGTATCAGGAAGAGGCTATTAGGAATCCCTATAAGAAGAGAATCGATGCCATCTCGTCGTTCGGCTCCTTGAATCTGTTCGTGGGCATTTTCCTTATAATTTTGATTAACGTCCTTTGCTACGCTTTCTCCTGCTCTTATTGGAATCTAAGTCTATATAGAATAATAGATATGTCAAATAGCTTCTTCGAAGCATTCTTCCTAATACCGGGGATTCCCCAAAAGTCACTTTCACACTTGGATTCGATGGTGCGTAGCGTAAAAGACCCGCAGCATATTCGTCGCAAACAGGGGATTTGCCCACTAAGAGCCCATCATTTGCCCGAGATTAGTGAGTCATATGCCGAATGCCGAAAATGGTCTTCATTCTAGAACGAATATGCCATGCCTTAGAGCAGTTCAGTTCCTTGTCCGATTCTCTCTCTCTCCTTGGCCCTAGACTGCTTTCTTACTCGTGAAAAGGTTTTTGGCAAGATAAGATGGATAGGATTTCTGACTTCCTATACCTAACAAATAGGGCATGAGGGCTTCAAGCCTATGATAAGACAGTCCTGTCTCGATCCTTTTTCTATTTCTTTCTTCTTTTTTTCTATTACATTACTGGTTACGGCGAGAAAGAAGATCCTAACAAACGGCGCTGCTCATTCATCGTTTCACAAGAGTCAAGCAAAGAAAAAGAAAGGGTACGAGCAGAATTGAACCGATGATTGACGGTCTGACCTTACAGGGCGTGACTCGTCGTCCTTAAAGCACTAAGTTATTTACAGATCTCATCTAGCGCCCTATCTATCTTTATCTTTCTCCTCTCGAGAACGGTAACAGGGTTTGATCGATAGCAACAAAAACATCGGAATAAGGAAGATCAGCCTACCACACCCGCACAGTTTAGGATAGTGGTGAACTTGTTAATAACTACTTTGTCGGAGATGCATTCTTTTCTATTGGCAGAGATAGAGTGGGCACCAGGTTTTTCCTCATCGACAATGAGTTACACTGCTTAAAATAAGAGCCCAATGAGTTGGAGTGGAGAGTAACCAGCTCTCTTTTATATACGAATAAAGATCAGCCTTATCGTTTGGGGACATCATTGGCTTCATTCCTATCCCAACTGTCGAATCCAAAGCCTAAGCCTAAACCGCCTTTAACTCGTTTGCAAACAATAGAATGGCATTCAGGAGTTGAATCAAATCAGCAAGGGACGAGAGAAAAGATAAGGCATTCGAGCAAACCAAAGAGCTCCTTATCGAGCTGCCTAAGAGGGCATTCGATTCGTGAACAGCTGATACGAGAGCTTATGGTGCGCATTTTCGTTGAAAGATAAAAGATAAATGAATTTATTCCCCGCTCCATTGGCTTACGAAAAGGTTTTACAAACACCAGACATTGGTAAAAGAACTAATCGTAATACTTGGGGTTACCCATACCACTCATACGGACAAGCTTCGGATTAGGATCGGGTTACCTTCAGGTGCTCCTTATTAATAGTGACACGTGAGAGATCTTACCTTTATACCCGAAGTTATACAAAAGGAACAACTCCCATATTGTCACTATATTCTGGGCATTTATCCCTTGCAGTAGCGACACAGTCAGCACAGGCTTTATACGAAGTAGAAGAGAGAAAGTCCTATCTTTCGAGTTACTAAGCATCTCGATCTAGTAAAATAGCAAATTAGAAACTTGGGGGAAAGACTCCTGAATAGCTAAAGCCAAAGAAAGACCAGTAATGACATACTCTACAACGAGTAGAAAAGAAAGAGCCTCAACAAAAGAGTCTTGCTTGCCATTATATTCTATATCAGAGTTCAGGCTGCTCAATCTATTGGGAGAAAGGTCAACCACTATCTTCCCAGGAGCATTCATGGTAATAGCTTGCTGTTTAATAGACTATAGGGGGTATTCTAAGATAATCCATGCGCTACGCACCTCAACTAGTTCTATTCTTGGTATCTCGAAATAAATGTCTTCCTAGCGGATAGAAAGATTAGAGTCCCTAGAGGAGAGATAGACTTTCATTAGTTCCTTTTCCCGCTACTCCTTTTGTCTTGGAGGAAGGGAGTTGGATAACAGAGATCAATGTGAAGGTCCAAGCAATTAAACTGCGGATAGAACCCAGAAAACTGACGAGCCACTTGAGTATTGATCTTCGCCTCCATCGTTACTCTTCAACAGTGAAAGTAAAGAGTCTAGAACCTATACACTCTTTTCTAATAGCTTTAGTTAACCGCCATCTCGAGTTATAAGCCTAAGTAAGAGCAAAGAGAACTCAGGAGAACCAAGAACTGAGAGAATTGTTGATGCCACCGCACCGAGAAAGAAGAGTGGAATTAATGATTTTTGAAAAAGAGGGCTAGGTCTAGCCAAGGATTTAGTCCTTTTCTTTTGGATCTGCTACTCGACCCGTGTTCTGTTACAGCTTTGCCTAGCGCTTCGTCCGCTGAGAACATTCAATTCACTCAATCACTACTAAATGAAGTTGTAACGCTTTCCTTTCACTTTAACCCTACGCTGAAAGTGATTCTAAAGATTCTAAAAAAGATACCAAGCCGGAGATGGAATGTAAAAGCCAGGAATGGAATGAGTTGCGTGGCATGAGCTACTCGATCTCAGCTAACAAGGATAGAAAGGGAACCAGACTCATAGATAGGCGTTTCAAACTAACCAATAGGAAGAGGAATCAAACCAGCTCGACCAGAAGACTTCGAATTCTTACACCTACCTTGGATAGTATGAGCGGTAGAGCCTATCGCCTATCTATAGGCTATAGGATTCATACCTCCCTCCTGGAAATAAAAAGTAATATCCTTTTTCTGTACCATTTTTTCACTTCCTTAAAGGCATGTAGAAAATCTTCTTACAAAGAGGGTGGGTAATCCAACTACTCTTTAAGCATGACATATGGAAAAGACTTCACCTGCATTCATTAATTAATCAAATCACAAAGTGTCGAGCCTCCAGTTTAGTAAATTACAGAGAAAAAAAAGTCTAGTTTTAATTAGGATAGGAGCTCCTATAACAATAGAATAAGCAGTGCATTCAACAGATATGAAGTTAGGTTAGCCTTACTATCAGAACAGAGTTGGTTTGGAAAGAGATTCAAAGACTCGGCTACCATACCTCTCCTTTAGTCTTATAGTTTTCACTAGGACTGAGTCAGAGCACACAACAAGCAGTGAAGTCCACATCTTCGGCGCAAGAGCAGCTGCGGCTAGGAATGAGAAGGGCGATGGATTAGCTAGGGAACATTTCTGTGGACGAGCTGGTAGCTAGTTCCAGAGATCAATAAGGTCGACTTGCTATTGTTCGAAAGCAGAGGATATTCGTGCCCAAGCACGTGCAAGTATCGTGGCACACTTGCAGAAGCGGAATGGTCCCAGCCTCCGACTTTGATTTTAACCTTTGCATACGCGGAAAGAGTGCTTGAAGATGAAAAAAGGCCTGACTCATAATTATAATAAGGGGCGGAGATGGCGCCAGTCTTTAAATAACTCTAATTAAGCTATTTCCTCCACGGGGGCGAGGATGGTACTGAACTAGTCCCAATTTTAATTGAAATTGAATAATGCGTTCCTTCAGTTTAAGATGAATAAAGGGATTCGGGGCATTACCGTTCATGGGTGAAGTAAGGCCAGAAGTAAGAATAGCTAACTTTGCTTTAAGCTTTTATTTCCCTGGTCTTTATTTGAATTAAAGTAAAGGGCGCTTTTTAATTAAGAGTTAGAACTCTAAGATTAAGTCCAGTCTAAAATAGGGCACCCGCGAAGAATAGGCAGAAGATTCAGCCTAGTCTTTTTTGAGTGAATCCCGAAGCAGCTTACGCGCTCTCTCCAAGCAAAGGAGTTTTTTATAAAGGAGTTAAAAGTGGGCTCTCTCTTTTTCGAGTGGATTTACCTGTTGTAGATTGAAAGTTCCCCTAGAACTAGAGGGGTAATTCTCTTGATGAGGCGAAGGCTTTAACCTACTTAAGCTTGAAGAAAAGGGTCAACCCAGCTAGATATATACAGGATAAGTAGCCCATACTCTTCCTATGGAGAGGATAGGATGTCACTGGATGTAATGCCATTGGCCATTGTTCTTATCGGGATAGGCAGGCTAGCAAAAAATATTGTGAAATCTTCCCCAACAGAATAATTTCATATGTAAATGTTGGTCAATTCACTCCAACTGCCATAAAAAAAGTATCAAATGACTGTTTAAAACTGAGCTTCACTTCAATAATATACTTATCTCTTACGGACTTTCACAATCTTTTTAGGCTTAGGCTTGGATTAATATCCTAGCATATAACATCTAAATAGTCAATTTATAATTTATAAGCATAGTATTGAATAGGGGAATTCAAATGTTTAGAATCCCTTCCCTAACAGTTTAATTGGGATTTCTTTTTTTGATTGTAGGTAAGCTACCTCTTTGTTAGCGCAGCACCCTTTCCACCGCCCTTTCAATTCAACAGGAACCAACCTGCATTTTTTCTTTGGTGTAGATCCTTTATTGTCCTTTATTGAGCTATTGGCTCAGTAGCAAAATGAATAGAAGTTCTCGATTCAGCTTCCGACCTCAGGAAAAAAAAACCTCTTCATGCTCTTCCTTCTATCTCCTAAAAAAGAGTGCAGTTCCACCCGCGTTTGAAGGCGAGTTATTTGGAGCTTCATTCTCGCATCTCACATATTGGAAAAGGTAAACTTAAAATAAAAGAAAAGGGCAACTCAGTCAATAGACAAAGAAAAAAAGAATATGTTACCAAAAAAACAATCCAATGTTTGTCTTTCTAAGGATTGATTTTCCTTGTCGTAGTTCATATTCATATTAAAAAAGAAGAAGGCAGAGGTAAACTCCCCAACTCGATCAATGGGTGCTCATTGGTCTTCTTGAGACTCCCCAACTGCCGCAGCTTTCGATTGGGGGAGCCTCGAGCATCCAGTATATGACATTAAGGAGTATTCCCCAATGGAGTAGTCAACTCATAGAACAAGCATGTAAGCGAAGCAAGAAAAAGGCTTTCCATTTTTTTTTTTAGATTTTTTTTTCTGGTCAACGGTACACACTTCTCTTTTTTTAATTTTTTTATTCCATTCCCGGTGATCCTGTCACGCTAAACACAAATCTTTCTTTTCATTTTATATATCCCATGGGCGTATAGACGAAATAGAAATTTGAACTAAGTAGGTTTCGAAATGAAATAGCCCATTAAGTAGAGGAGTCAACGGCGCGCACACGCAGTACATGTGGCTCTTTGAATAAAAACTGTTGCTCTTGTTGGTATACAGGCCGGCTAATATAATAGTATGGGAAATATGGGAAAGAGGAGTAGACAATCTGGGAGGTACAGGCCCGGCCCGGCGCACGAAG